TAGGTTCCATGGAATGGATAACTGATCCAGATCCTAGAAACAATAATGCTTTGGAATAAGCATGTGTAATCAAATGGAACAGAGCAGCTCGATAAGAATCTATACCCAGGGCCAACATCATATAACCTAATTGAGACATAGTGGAATAAGCCAAGCCTTTTTTAAGATCTTTTTGAGCAAGAGCCATAGTAGCTCCCAATAGAGCTGTTATTCCACCTATCCAAGAGATGAAATTCATTATTAAAGGTAGAGTTCTGAAAAGGGGAAACAATCGAGCTACAAGAAAAATTCCTGCTGCTACCATAGTAGCGGCATGTATAAGAGCTGAAATAGGAGTGGGTCCTTCCATAGCATCAGGTAACCATACATGAAGTGGGAATTGTGCGGATTTTGCTACTGGACCTAGGAATAAGAGAAAAGCACACGAAGTAGCAAAGAATGAACCAGCTCCATCATTGGCAATGAATTCGTTTAATTTTTCGGACAAATAGTGAAATTCAAAACTACCTGTTACCCAATAAAACCCTAGGATTCCTAATAAGAGTCCAAAATCCCCTGCACGGTTTGTTATAAAGGCTTTTTGACAAGCATCAGCCGCGCTGGGTCGCGTAAACCAGAATCCTATCAATAAATAAGAGCACATTCCTACTAATTCCCAAAAGATATAGATTTGTACCAGATTGGGGCTAATAACTAGCCCTAGCATGGATGCATTGAAAAAATTGAGGTAAGCAAAAAACCTCACGTATGCTTCATCATGAGACATATAATGATCACTGTAGATCAGAACCATGGTTCCAACAGTAGTAATTAATACTAACATAATGGAAGTAAGTGGGTCAATCAAATAGCCCAAGTCTAAAGAAAAATTCTTATTGATGATCCAGGACCAAGAATATCGATAAATGGGGCCGCCGGTAATTTGCTGTAAGAACAGATTGAAAGAAAGAAGCATAGCTGTGCTTATCATAAAAATGCTAATCAAAGCCCATATACGGCGCAGACTCTTAGTTGCTACTGGGAAAAGTAAGGATCCTAATCCTATTGCCGCAGAAGCTAAAAGCGGAAGGAAAGGCACGATCCGAGCATATTTATATAGGAATTCCATAGGAAGATCAAATAATTATTCAAGATATTTTTCTATTCCCCCCCCCTTCTTGGTTTACAATCCACTAGATCCTGAAGATAATGTTCTAAATAGTAAACAGAAGAGGTCCCGAACCAAGAAGAACGATAGAATATGGATCCCATCCATTTCATACCCCTTTTACTCTTATTTCCTGCAAATACCAGATTTGCATCGATAAATAATAAGAAAATATTAGCTAGATGAGCCAGAAGGAATTCTAGCCCCTAGTTTTCAGTCTAGGTACTCAGATATAGAGAGAATTGTGTACATCCAGTAACCCCTTTTTTAGAAAACACTCTCTATCATCTAGTTTTATGAACTAGAGCGATGGAGAGATTTTCTAAATTTATTATACTGAAGATGAATAGTAGTGTTTATAATGAGACTTAACAAGACCCCTTGGGGAGAATATTATGGTTATTCCATAGCCTAGGGTATTAATAGATTGAATATGTTCAAATTACATAATTGCTTTCCACCCGAAACTGAATAATGAATATATACGCAAGAATTGAGACCAAAAGTGAAAAACCCCAAATTGATTAAACTAATCGGTTCCCCAAAAGAATAAAAATGAATCAATTACTTCATTTTTTAATGAAGTAATTCACCGGGCAGTTGTTTTTTATTAAAGTTTTTCCCTCAGAAAGAACTATATAATATGGATAGACACATAGATGTCCTTCACATCGAACTAGATAGCTGAAAAATATTGTTCATTATGGCAGTTCCAAAGAAACGTACTTCTAAATCCAGAAAAAGAATTCGTAGAAATATTTGGAAGGGAAAAGCATACCGAGCCGCAGTAAAAGCTTTTTCTTTAGCTGAATCCATCTCGACCGGCCGTTCAAAAAGTTTTGCGACAGCTGAATCCATCTCGACCGGCCGTCCAAAAGGTTTTACGACAACTAAATCCATCTCGACGGGTCGTTCAAAAGGTTTTTATTACACGGCAAAGGAAGAGCCCTCTGGATCATCCAAATAAAATAGAAATCCATCAATGAATTGGATTGTGCGTAACACCAGCAAATATACTACACCCTTCAGGACCCTGAACAACGAACAGCGACGGGAAGGGAAACCTTTTTTATTTGTTCAAGGTCGAGGCACTTGCAAGGGTAGTCGGACGAAAGGGACACGGTCATAAATTAGGTATAGTACAGCCGCCCTCACCGACCAATTTTTGTACATAGAAGATTTATCAACCATTCCAAAAAAATCCTGAGAAAAGAAGAATATAAAAACTTTAGCCCTTTTCATTTTTACATGTTTTAAATCTAGCTGCTCTGATTCCATCTAGATAATTCTTATCTATATATTTTTTAATGACGAAACTGAATGGGATCTCGTCTTTCGAAGCAGCGGGATTTGAACCCACGACTTCCATCACCCCAAGATGGCACGCTACCAAACTGCGCCATGCCCCGTTATAACGACCAATATTACATTGATTCAATCAAGAGCATCAAATGGAAAACACCAAAGTATGCAAATCTATTGACAATTTGTGATATATATCCTTATAATGTTGAGTATCAACAAGCCGCCATGGTGAAATTGGTAGACACGCTGCTCTTAGGAAGCAGTGCTAGAGCATCTCGGTTCGAATCCGAGTGGCGGCATTCTGGGTATAAGATACCATGGATTACATCCCTGGCCTATAGATTAGACATACTATCATTGTTAGATTATGTCTATAGTTTCATGACAAATCAGCCGATTTGCTATTTGTCTCATCATTCCTATTCAAAATCAAATTAAGAAATGGATTTATTATGATATTAATCACATTAGAACATATACCAGCTCATGTCTCTTTTTCCCTTATTTCTGTTGTTACTGCCATTTATTGGGTAACCTTAGTTTATCAAATTGAAGAACTAAGTAGTTCGGGGGGAAAGGGCATGATAGTTACTTTTGTTTGTATAACCGGATCATTGGTTACTCGTTCGCTTTATTCGGGACATTTACCGTTAAGTAATTTGTATGAGTCATTCATGTTTCTTTCATGGAGTTCCTCTTTGATTCATATAGTTATAGATATATGGAGCCGGGATACTCGGTGGTTAGGTGCGATAACTGCAACAAGTGCTATGTTGACTCAAGGGTTTGCTACTTTAGGTCTTCCGGAAAAAATGCAGCAATCTGCAATGTTAGTACCCGCTTTACAATCTCATTGGTTAATGATGCATGTAAGTATTATATTGCTTAGTTATGCAACTCTTTTATGTGGATCGCTATCATCAATAGCGTATTTGATCATTACGTCTCAAATAAATCGAAAAATTGTTCTTATTACAAACAATTGCTTTTTACGGTCCTTCCTTACCAATAAAAATGGGTATTCACGCGATCAAGAAGAAAATGATTTGGAAAACGCTTTTCATTTTCCATTGACGAATTCCCGTCAATATCAAATGACTTCCCAATTAGACCATTGGAGTTATCGTACCATTGGTATAGGGTTCTCTCTTCTAACCATAGGTATTCTTTCTGGAGCAGTATGGGCCAATGAAGCATGGGGATCTTATTGGAGCTGGGACCCCAAAGAAACTTGGGCATTAATTACTTGGACTATATATGCTATTTATCTACATACTAGAATAAATAGGGGTTGGCAAGGTGAGAAACCGGCAATTGTAGCTTCTCTAGGATTTTTTATAGTTTGGATCTGTTATTTGGGGGTTGATCTATTAGGAATAGGTTTACACAGCTATGGATGGCTGGTTTAGCATAAAACCATAAATGGAATAAATTCCCGCAGGGATAGAATAAATAGAATTATTCAGTTATTATTGATAACTGAGATCAATACTTAAATTGTCCAAGTTATTTCAAAAGGTGATTATAGAATCGTAGAATCACTACTTGAAATAACTTGAACTTTCTATTTAGAAAGAAAATACTCTCCATTTTTTTTCTATTGAGATTTCACAAAGAAAAGAAGACAGCTAGATTTTTTAGCTAGATATCAAATCTATCCTCCGGTACATTTTTTTAGCTATTCATAGAAAGAGAAAGATCCAGAGAAAATGGCCTCTACCTTATAATTGTATAGGAATAAAACTAGATCGGGATAAAGACCAATACCTAATATGGGTAGAAAAACACATATCAAAATAAAAATTTCGCGTGGTCCCGAATCCGTGAAATAGGGGTTCGGGACATTCAAAACCTTATATCCAAAGAACATTTGGCGTAACATAGATAACAAATAGATGGGGGTTAATATCATGCCAACTGCGGCTATTGTAATAATAATGATTCGAAAGGTTGAAGAATAATTATTACTATTAATTATTCCCAAAAATATCATAGATTCTGCTACAAAACCACTCATTCCTGGCAATGCGAGAGAAGCCATTGAAAAGCTACTGAACATAGTAAATATTTGAGGAATTGCTATACCAATTCCTCCCATTTCGTCAAGGAAAAGAGTACGTATCCTATCGTAACTGGTTCCTACCAGGAAAAAAAGTGCAGCACCAATTAATCCATGAGAAATCATTTGCAAAATGGCTCCATTGAGCCCTATATCTGTCAGGGAACCAATTCCTAGAATTACAAAACCCATATGAGATATGGATGAATATGCTATCCTCCTTTTCAAATTACGTTGACCCATAGAAGTTAGGGCTGCATAGATAATTTGCAACGCCCCTATTATTACCAACCACGGGGAAAATAGAGAATGCGCATGAGGTAGTAATTCCATATTGATTCGGATCAATCCATATCCTCCCATTTTCAGGAGAACTCCGGCCAAAAGCATACATGTACTATAATGCGCTTCTCCATGAGTATCCGGCAACCAGGTATGTAAAGGGAAGATTGGCAATTTGATTGCATAAGCGATAAAGAATCCTAAATAAAAAACTATTTCGAGTGCTATGGGATAATGTCTATTAGCCAATATTTCTAAATCAAATGTGGGCCCATCAGAGCCATAGAGACCCATACTTAAAGCCCCCATTAAAATGAAAATAGAACCACCTGCAGTGTATAAAAGAAATTTTGTGGCCGAATATAAACGTCTTTTACCCCCCCACATGGATAGAAGTAGGTAAACGGGAATTAGTTCCAACTCCCACGTGAGAAAGAAAAGTAAAATATCTCGAGAAGCAAATAATCCTAATTGGCCGCTGTACATTGCCAACATCAAGAAATGCAACAATCGTGCATTTCGAGTAACTGGCCAAGCGGCCAAAGCAGCTAAAGTAGTAACAAACCCCGTCAATAAAATCAGTCCAATGGAAAGTCCATCAATTCCCAGTTGCCAATGAAAATGAATAAGATCTATCCAATTGTAATTCTCTTCCAATTGGATTAATGAATTATCCAAATTGAAATGATAACGGAATGTATAGGTTATTAAAAGGAGCTCTAATAAGCAAATACCCAGAGTATACCATCGAATAATCTTATTCCCTCGATGGGGAAATAATGGGATTAACAAACCCGCAGATATGGGCAAAATCACAATTATGGTTAACCAAGGTAAATTGCTCATAATAGCAAGCAAAGATACTTCCGATATCAAAACCCATGCTCGAGATCTTGGTCGAGTATGGGTTTTGATCAGTGAAAGAAAAAAGGAGGAATTCAAAATAGGTATGGGATAGATCTAACCATTTTCATTGTGCATATGGGTCAGTAAGCTAGACCCATACTACGAGTTGTTTCATGCCATAAATAAACACGTACACTTAAGAAATCCGTTGGACAAGCGGATTCACACCTCTTACAACCTACACAGTCTTCTGTTCTTGGAGCAGAAGCAATTTGTTTAGCTTTACATCCTTCCCAAGGTATCATTTCCAATACATCTGTGGGACAAGCCCGTACACACTGGGTACAACCAATACATGTATCATAAATTTTGACTGAATGTGCCATTGGATCTAAGAACTCCCATTAGTTTTTATGTAAAAAGTTTTCATTATAGAAGGTTATATAATGAATATATGGCCAATAACAAAATGGCCAATAACAAAACGATGGCAAATAACAAGATATTATTGAAAATAAATAATATCATTGATTGTACTATCTCTGTTGTCCCTATTGCATCATCCAGGCAATTTGTTCAATATCAATCATGTTCCCGATTGATCGTAACACTATATCTATCTGTACAAAATCCAGATAGGATATACATGTAGATTCATTATTAGATAAATAGACCTATTATCTATTTGAATGAAATAGAGAGATAGATTTAAAATCTGGGAATGTTGCTATGTTACCATTTTAACAAATTAAATTGATCAATACGAGTTGATTTTCTGTTCCGATATATTGCCAGAACAATAGCTAATCCAATAGCTGCTTCAGCGGCTGCAATAGCTATAACAAAGATCGAGAAGATATCTCCCTTTACTTGCAGATTATCAAAAGAATCTGAGAATGTTACTAGATTTAAATTCACCGCATTCAGTATTAGCTCAAGACACATAAGCGCTCGAACCATGTTCCGACTTGTTACTAGCCCATAAATACCCATAGATAATAAATAAGCACTTAAAATAAGTGCATGTTCGAGCATTATAGATTAACTCCTCATACCTCGGTTTGTTTAGATATAAACAAAAGTTCTATCAAGTTTATTTTTTTGATTATCCAATGAATTCCAATATTTTTCCATGATCTATAAGGATCGTACTTATCCTAATAACACGCAAGAGAAGTTTTATTTGCAACTTTTTCTTCAAACTATTTCTTCTCGGCGAGCTATAGTAATAGCTCCTACAAGAGCAACTAGAAGAATTATAGAAATAAGTTCGAATGGAAGAAAAAAATCAGTGGATAAATGAGCCCCAATACGTTGAACATTGTTCGTTAAGTCTCGTTCCAAAATTTGATCTGATTTTTTAGTCAGAGATATTCCGAACCATGATATGTTCAGTATAATAGTCACTAATGAACAAAAAAGAATCGTACAAACTATTGAAGTGATGCTATCTCCTACGGTCCAGGGAGGAGCAGATTTTAGATACTTCTGGTTATTTATCAACATAACAGCGAATACAATCAAAATATTGACAGCTCCTATGTAGATCAGGATTTGTGCAGCAGCTACAAAATCCGCGTTCAATAGAATGTAGAATAGGGATATACAAGCAAGAACTAGTCCCAAGGAAAGCGCAGAATAAATTAGATTAGTAAATAATACTACTCCTAGACCTCCTAATATGAGACCTAGCGTTAGAGGGGCCAAAAAAATATCATATATGGGTTCAGGTTGATTCATTATGTGCATCAATAAGTTTGAATATTATTCCTCATGATCTCATTCACTAAAGAAAAAAGTGACCTCATTTACCTATACCTATTTGGTATACTCTATATAAATATGGGTACTTCAGATATTTAAGTGCAGTAAGAGCACTGATTCCTAATTGAATTGGTCAATCATAGATTTTGATCAATCATACATGTTAAATTATTAATGTAATCTTAATAAGATTCCGAATCCCCGATTCATCCAAAAAAGGTATCTTATTTCTCCATGAGCCCTGGAACTCGATCAATCTGAATAATGGGTATTAGTTATTGAATCAGAATCTTTTTTCCCTAGTTCCTTCAGATAAATAAGTTGAACTCGGAATTGTTCGAATTGTTAAATCTTCAATGACCGATATTGGCAAACGTCCCAAAGCGACATGATCATAATTTAATTCATGGCGATCATAGGTTGAAAGCTCATATTCTTCTGTCATTGACAGACAATTTGTGGGACAATACTCGACGCAATTCCCACAAAAGATACAAATTCCAAAATCAATACTATAATTTTGTAATCGTTTTTTTCCAATATCTCTTCCAAAATCCCAATCAACAACGGGTAGATTGATCGGGCATACACGAACGCATACTTCACAAGCAATACATTTATCAAATTCAAAGTGAATCCGTCCGCGAAATCGTTCTGATGGGATCAATTTGTCATAGGGATACTGAATAGTAACAGGTAAACGATTCATGTGATATAAGGTAACCATAAACCCTTGACCAATGTATCTCGCAGCCTGTATTGCTTGTTGACTATAATTTATAAACCCAGTCACCGTGGAGAACATGTGGCAAATCTCCTTAAATAATCATTTGCTAGAGAATTCTTTCTCTTCATAGATTTTATCTATCCATTTTTTTGGATTATTGCAAAACCCAAAATACGAAGAAGAAATATTGGGTCACAATAAAATAAGTTGGAAAGAAGCTGTAAGTAATAGATTGCCCAAAGCGATAGGTAAAAGGAATTTCCAACCAAGATCCAATAATTGGTCTATTCTTATCCTGGGCAAGGTCCACCTTGCCGTGATAGAAAGAAATAAGAACAGATAAGCTTTAGCTAATAGAATTAGGACCCCCATCATTATATTAATGATCTCGCTAATTCCAGAAATAGAATCCCATTCAAAATGTTCCAGAATGGGTATTAATGGAATTGAAAAGTTCCATCCGCCCAAATAAAGAATTGTTACAAAGAATGCAGAAGCTAATAGATTCAAATAAGAAGCGACGTAGAACAACCCAAATCTAATACCCGAATATTCAGTTTGATAGCCCGCTACCAATTCTTCTTCCGCTTCTGGTAGATCAAACGGCAATCTCTCACATTCTGCTAAAGATGAGATGAAGAAAGCTATAAACCCTATGGGTTGACGCCACAAATTCCATCCTAAAAACCCATATCTGGACTGTGCTTCAACTATATCAATTGTACTTGAGCTGTTGGATAATTATAGTCGACGGGAACATCGCTGTTCTCCTCTCTATTCCAAAACCGTACGTGAAACTTTCGCTTCATACGGCTTCTCGATGGCCATTGGGGAATAAAAATAACAATATATAAAGTAAAAAAAAAGCATCAGAATGTTAATACATTTTGGACCAATGAGATTCTGTCTGCTATGAGCTTTTGAACCTATCTTAAGCTTCACTACTTTTTTTTCTGGGAGAGGGGGAACTGTGTAAAGCATTACTTCGTTCTGGATAGTCCTTCTTTTTACAGTAGATAGAAACATACTTTAGATCGGGGTTCTGGGGAAGTACTACTTGATCATCCCTACCAATGACAAGTCCTCATTGTCATCCCATTTCGATGGAAACATCTCTGATCTGGAAAGAGGTTGATCTTTCTCACTAATCTTTCTTATATCTTGGTGTTTCTCATCACCTACCTTTACTCACTTTTCGGTATGTATGATAGTAATTTCATACATTTTTTTGTTTTGCCTTCCCGCTGTTGGGCCCCGATGACCAATATATGAACTGGGTATACAGTTTTCACTGATTGCGCATGCTTTCACTCTTGTACATGGGGAATGGGACTCAATCATCTTACTGCGGATTCATAAACTGTTTGATCTCACCCATATGACCATCTAGTTTTTCGACCGGAATGAAAAATCAATATTCATCCCATTCATTCATTTCTCCTTCTTTCTTCTAGAAAGAAGACAAAAACAATCTCATATTCCAACGGATCACACGTAGAGAAATAGATAACACACATAAAGCTAAAGGAATTTCGTAACTAATAGATTGAGCGGCAGCTCGGAGACCACCTGAAAAAGAATATTTATTATTTGATCCATATCCTGCTATAAGTAGGCCAAGGGGGGCAATACTGGAAACAGCGATCCAAAAAAAAACACCTATACTAAGATCAAGTAGAACAATGTGGCGGCCAAAGGGAATTACTAAATAACTTGGGAAAATAGGTATAACCACTACAACTGGTCCAATACTAAATAAACAAATATCCCCCCTAGATGGAATAATATCTTCTTTTAGAAGTAGTTTAATCCCATCTGTCAAAGCTTGAATAATTCCTAAAGGACCCGCGTATTCAGGGCCAATACGTTGTTGTATTGCCGCAGATATTTTTCTCTCGAGCCATACAATAACTAATAATCCTATCGTAATACCCAATAGAAGAATAGTAATGCCAATTAAAATCCATATAAGACTAGAGATTTCTTTTGAAAACCCCAATCGAGAAGAGAATTTGATTGCTTGTTCTTCAAAATCCGCTATATTAATTACCATTTCAACGATCAACCTCTCCCATAATGATATCTATACTACCCAAAATCGTCATGATATCGGCCAATTTCCTCTTTTTAACCAGTTGAGGGGGAATTTGCAAATTAATAAGACCAGGTGGACGGATTTTCCATCTCCAAGGAAAAATGCTGTCATCTCCCATTAGAAAAATTCCTAATTCTCCTTTGGGAGCTTCTACTCTTACATAATGTTCTTGCTTTGACAATTCAAAAGTAGGAGAAGCTTTTTTACTAAAAAATCGGGATTCAAAATCGTTCCATTGTGAATCTTTTCTCTTATTGAGACGTCGAGCCTCTAAATTCTCATAAGGTCCCCCTGGAATTATTTCTAGAGCCTGTCGAATGATTTTTAGGGATTCTTTCATTTCCCCGATCCGTACCAAATAACGAGCTAATGAATCTCCTTCTTTTTGCCATTGAATTTCCCAATCAAATTCATCGTAACATTCATAATGATCCACTTTACGAAGATCCCATTGGATTCCAGAAGCTCGTAGCATGGGTCCTGATAAACTCCAATTTATTGCTTCTTCTCTACCAATAATACCTATTCCCTCCACTCGTTTCAAAAAGATAGGATTGCGTGTAATAAGTCTTTCATATTCCGCGACTTTCGGTAAAAAATAAGTGCAAAAATCCAAGCATTTTTCTATCCACCCGTAGGGTAAATCTACAGCTACCCCCCCGATACGGAAATAATTATGCATCATTCGCATACCGGTGGCAGCTTCAAATAAATCATATATCATTTCCCTTTCTCTGAAAATATAAAAGAAAGGAGTCTGTGCACCAATATCAGCCATAAAAGGTCCAAGCCATAACAAATGAGAAGCTATACGACTCAACTCTAGCATAATCACTCTGATATAGCTAGCCCTCTTAGGTACTTGAATATTCGCCAATCTTTCTGGTGCATTTACCGTTATAGCCTCTGTGAACATAGTAGCTAAATAATCCCATCGTGTTACATAGGGGAGATATTGGACAATTGTTCGGTTCTCAGCAATTTTTTCCATTCCTCTATGCAAATAACCTAATATGGGTTCACAGTCAATAACATCTTCACCATCAAGAGTAACAATAAGTCGAAGAACACCATGCATTGATGGATGATGAGGACCCATACTTACCCTCATGGGGTCTTTCTCCGTGGCGAGCATAATAATAAATATCCTCCGATTTGTTTTAGAAATCGATTAGAAAAAAATGACTTATTAGTTTAGTTAGGATCCGAATTTTCATGAACCAAAATGGAATTTGAGAACTTCGTTAAAATCAACGTGTTTTTAGTCCACGAATACCTAATTGACTGATTAAATCATTGTAACGATTTATATCTTTTTTGGACAGATAAGCAAGAAGTCGCGTGCGTTTACCCACGATTTTATGCAAACCTCTTTGAGTTGAATAGTCTCTTCTGTGCAGTTGCAAATGCTGGGTAAGTCCTATAATTCGATTGGTTAAATAACCCACCTGAGATTCTACAGATCCTTTCTGGTCTTTAGGACCCAAAGATGAACGAATGGACAAATTTTTTATCATAAAAAGATAATTCCTCCTATTCAAATAATATGGATTTATAGTCAGAAAAAAAGAATGAGATCCTTTTATTTTTGTTCTACGAAAGCGGGCGTGGATTACGCCTTAAAAAATGAAAGGCGGGTATGAAGTTGAGGTGGTCCTCCATACAGTCGATAAATCCGATATTTTATCAGCCAACCGCGACTAAGGAAATAGTTTGATAAACTTAGAGTATCCCGACGCGTTTCCAGTATCGCGTTTGACTGTTGATCCAATTTTTCCAACGGGAATACACAATTTCCTATTTTATGGTAGATAAAATCTCCATCTGGATAACGTGACGCTATTGCTGTTGGATAGGCCTCAAACTCCATTCGATTTGACACACCAAATTAAGATCGAAACCCCATTAGGTTGGACTGGCTGCACCAAAGTATCATTGGTTCCTTTTTACCAGATCCCCTCGTAGTTCACTCAAACTTTTGTAATGGTATGTATTATGTACATATTAAATATACTCTATTATTCCTAAATTTCCAACCTAGGGTTATTTTTTTCTCTACTCGCCCAGATCCAATTTGGCATTTTCTGCTCAGGATAGAGCGGTTACCCTTTTTTTGTCACCTTATTTCTTTTCTAGGCAAATTTTCTTTCTGTTCAACCATCTAATCCACTCTTCCGAGGAAGAGAGAAGAGTAGATTAGATGGTTTGTATTTCTAACCGAACAAACTTTTTATTAATAAAAAAAAAACACCTAAAAAAAGTTATTCTTTCTTTAACGCTCTTTTTTTTTATTCTGTTGCAAAGCAGTAAAATGGTTTAAAGTATAACATTCTTCTGCTTTACAAGAGTTGGCATAAAATAGGAGTTTTTTTATTACAGAATGCATCAAAAATAGCAGTTTTCTCATGTATTTCGTAATCAAACATAATAAATTCTCCCAACTATTCCAATTATCCATTTTTGGATACATACGTACTTTCAAAACAGTACGGCTCCTATTGCTATTCCACCAATATCTATTCATGCAAATAAGATCCTCTACTCGATAGCGGGGCCAAAGAAAACGTTTCATTTTTTGTGTTGTATCTATGCCAACACATTGGTCTTTTTCCATTAACTCCTCATCACTCTGTACGTATTGTTTACCGTTGGAATATCCCGTACTTCCTCCAGCTAGATTGTTTTCAAGATTCAAACGATTAAGAATTCGGAATTCTCTGCGGCGTCTTGGAAGCAAAATATCTTCGAAAATCAGGGAACTTGAAATTTTTTCATTAAGAATGGATCGCGCAGATCTATCAGAAAGATCTACATATAGCCCTTCCCGAATCCTATTATTTGATTTAAAGACTTTAATGTCTTTTAATACCACAGAGAGATAAACAAGAGGGTCTAACCACATATTGAACAACATTTGATCGACTAGGGATCGGTCGTTGTTGCACCCTAATAATGCCCAATGGTTAGGGCAATCATTGAAACAAAGACAATTCGCCACATGTTTTAATATTTTCTTTTCATTCATTAGGTGTTCTAGTTCTGGATACTTTTTGGAGTGGAATTTATGGAGAAATACAACCACGTCTGTGGCGTCATTTAGGTTACAAATTTTAGTTAGGTGACGTAGCGCCCTTGTTGAAAGTGGAACTTCTTTATGAACTTTCCGGTTTTTTGCAGAAATTTGTTCGTCTTTATTTGCAGAAATTTGTTCGTCTTTATTTGCATAAACTTGTTCCTCTTTATTTGCAGAAACTTGTTCCTCTTTATTTGCAGAAACTTGTTCCTCTTTATTTGCAGAAACTTGTTCCTCTTTATTTGCAGAAACTTGTTCCTCTTGAGCAGGTTTAGCTTTATCTGCTTTAGATTTCTCAGATTTCTCATTCTTAGCTTCATCTTTTTTAGCTTCATCAAAAAGTAAAAATTCCATTGTATTTGCGATATACTCATATTGGGAAAGAAACCACACTTCTTGCTTAAGCAAGGGAAGACCACCATTTCTACTAATACTTTCGGTCTTTATTTTCGCACCAACCCTATTGGCCTGTATCCATATATTTTTATTATCCCCTTTTTTCTTTTCCCATCCAGGGTTCAATTGAACCTTCAACTCGTTGTATACATTTCTATCACTATCCTTCCTTTTTTCTTCGTGACCTTGTCTTTTTGGTTGTTTCTCTATCGCTTTTTTCAGATCTGAAAACACAAAATTTAAAGTTTTCAGTTTGTTCTGTTGTATTGTAGGAAACCTATCTAGCTCCGCTACTTCATTCAGAATACGGTTGAAATTTAACCAAAGTCCAGTCCTCCAAAAATACAATTCAGACATACCTGCCCTTTTCAGACAAATGAAATGAAAAGCATCAATTGCTTCTGCGAGTTTTTGTTTATATGCTATAATCTCGGCTGTTAGTTTATCCTTTTCCATCACTTTATTCAAAGGAATAAAGACAGTATGGTCCTTACGTAGATAATCCCTCAGAGGTACTTCATAATCAGCTTCACACTCCGTTTGAATCTCAGTCTCTTCTGCTGTTGTTGGTTGTTCAATCTGCGCCTCTTCTCTTATCAATTTGGAAATCTCCTCTCTTATCAATTGGATTTGGGTTTCTCGAATTGCTTCAGGTTCTTCTGGGCTTATTTCAGTTTTTCTCAAAATTGGTGGTTTCATTTCTTTTTCTAAGAGCTTCTTACCTTTTTCTAAGAGCTTCTTACCTTTTTCTAAGAGCTTCTTATCTTTTTCTAAGAGCTCCTTATCTTTTTCTAAGAGCTTCTTATCTTTTTCTAAGAGCTTCTTATCTTCTTCTAGAAGCTTATCTCCTTCTAGAAGCTTATCTCCTTCTAGGAGCTTCTTATCTTCTTCTAGAAGCTTATCTCCTTCTAGGAGCTTCTTATCTTCTTCTAGGAGCTTCTTAGAAATCTTCTTCTTTTTCACTACCAATGCAAAAGAAACCTCTGGTTTTAACCACGGCAATTTCAGATCGGATTTAGCGTAAACTTTGTTTATAAAATTATCCATATGGGGACTCAGATTATCCAAAGAAGCATTTAGTTTATTTATGTTACCTCTAATCTTGTTTATCTTATTGTGATCTTTCACTTTCTTTGCTCTCTCTTTACATAATTCGGAGTAATAGGAATTGAGCTCGGATAAATATTGATCTACAGGCAAACGCATTTGACAATACTCAATAAGGGAAGTTATATCGGAACGAATAGTTTGAATCACCCCCGAAAGTTCTAGATTTTCGGCGAATATTGGGAAAAACCAATAGGATTTTAAGAATTTGTAACCATCTAAAAATTCAATCAGCAAATTCTCATCCATTTTACTTCCGTTGGATTCAATATCCATTCTACTCTCATTGGATTCAAAATTGGAAATGAAACTATCTAAGGATTGATCGGTTTTAAATTGATTAAATTGAGCGGTTTTAATTTGATTAAATTGATCGGGTTCCATTTGATCAATTTGATTGGTTTCATTTCTATTGGCAAAGATATCTATGTAATACAATTTTTCTTTTCTAATTCCTGTACTTTTTTCTTTTTTATCCGGTTCGTTATCATTTCTCTCATCACTCTTATTCAAATTGTTATCATTTCTCTTATCACTCTTATTCAAATTGTTATCACTTTTCCCATCACTCTTATCCAATTTGATGTCACTTTTCCCATCACTCTTATCCAATTTGATGTCACTTTTCCCATCACTCTTATCCAATTTGATGTTACTTTTCCCATCATTCTTCCTCAATTCTGTTTTATTCCATTTTTCCTTGTGCAATTTTAAATCACTTTTATCCAATGTGAAGAAATTTGATACGAGACTCTTCCGAGTTTTTTTATTGGTATTAATATGATCTGGTATGTCTCTTACCACCATATCTTGTATTAAATGTCTGTGAATATGCTCTTTCTCGGAATCCAAAAAATTATAGGCTAATAAATCATATCTATAACGTTTATTCCATTTCTGGAGCATTCCTATAAAAGATTCAAATTCGCACTTATGCTTATTCGTACATTGGTTACTAAGTTTATTTCTTCGTTTCTGGGGTGCTATTCTAGACCATATCTGTGATAATCGGGAACCTTTGGGTTTTACTACTCTATACCCATAACAAAAATTTAACCATTGTTTCCAGTGGTTCATCCTTAAATCTTGTGGTTGCTTAGATTCCAATATTCCTTGTATTTCTAGTAATTCCTTAATATTTTTTTTAATTAAAGGGGATGATGTTCTAGATTTTAGTAAATCTTTAGCATAAGACTTGTTCATTGTCCTTATTTGCCACATCTTGTGAAATACATACGCTTGAGAAATTTTATCAAGGCCAATTTTGAAATCTTGTTTCTTTTCGGGATTTAAAATTGTATTTGAATCATTATTCGGAATTGCTGCAATTTTCCTTTTTAGTAAATTCAAAAAATGGAAAATTGAATCGATAAGATTCATAACACTTAGTTTGAAATTAATAACTATAAGTTTTTTTCTCAAAAAAAGCTTCTTGAAATAGCGAGAATTTCGATCAATATCGAATCGAACGCTTTTTTTTCGATCAGTTATTTCCCGAATCCTTTTTTGGACCAACTTATCTTTCAATCCGGATCCTATATCATAAGAATATTGATCAATTTCCTTCTTCAATTTGGCGTGAATATCTAAGTTCAACAGATACTTTTCTGTAATCTGTTTCATATCCTCATTCCTTTGTTTCATTTTGGTCTCGTCCTTCCTTTGTTTAACCTTGGGCTCCTCAGTCCTTTGTTTAACCTTGGTCTCGTCCTTCCTTTGTTTAACCTTGGGCTCCTCAGTCCTTTGTTTAACCTTGGTCTCGTCCTTCCTTTGTTTAACCTTGGGCTCCTCAGTCCTTTGTTTAACCTTGGGCTCCTCAGCCCTTTGTTTAACCTTGGTCTCCTCAGTCCTTTCCTTAAGATTTAGTCGAGTTTTCATTCCAAATTCATGCTTAACCCTTGGTTTAGCCTTAATCTGTAATTGAGAAGGAATCCGTAATTGAGAAGGAACTCGATCATTCATTTCATCATCGTTTATAACCTTTTGATCTGGTTTAAGTTCGGATTTTTTGATCCATTTAATCCCTTTCAGCACTTGCCCTAGCAATTTTTTGCTACGTTCTAAAACTCGTTCCATCGATTCTTGGATACGTCTTATCCATTTTATCGTATGTTCTATCACTCGCCCTATTAATTCTTTTATATGTCTTATCCATTCATCGAATTTGATAAATCTTATCAACTCTTTTATACGTCCTAAAACTCGCCCTATCGATTCTTTAATACGTCTTATTAATTCTTTGATAAGTGCTATCACTGGTCGCATCAACGAATTAATACGTTGTATCATTTGTTTGATACGAGGTCCCCAGAATATTTTAATAGGTCCGAAGAATTCTTCCCAAACTTTGGACAGATCCTCATTCTTCTTATGTTTAGAATCAGAGGTTGTGCCAGAGAAAGGTTTTTCAGTTAATACCATGGGATTCATCGTTAAATAACCAGCATCGCCTTCAGAGTGCTCTTCATGCCAAGGTTTAAAGCGAAAGGGGGATAGAACCTTTACTTGCATTCCAACTTCCCAAAAGTCTTCTGGGTATTCTGTTTCTGAATATTCAACACCATCATAATCGCATATGACATACATTTCTCTTGTCCAATCATTCCAATCTTCCTTCAATTCGGGAAACTGAAATAATAATGTACGAACAATATTCTTCGTTATTATGAACAAAGGTACTAGTATAAATTTTCTTATATAAAGAAGAATGATTAAGCACACACTTCTTATGATTTGAATGAATTCCTCATCCATCCAAGTCAATTCTTCCAGGCGAGTCCGTTCTGTGCTAGTCAGAAATGGGTTATACATTTTACGAAGAGGACCACGAGAATGCTGCAACCAATTCGCTTTCGAATAAAACTTTACCTTTATTTTATCTCTTCTTTCGCGTTTTTTTCTTATTCGTTCGCTTTTCACTCCCATTTCAGAAAATCTCACGAAGAAAGAGGAACGTACACGTAGATCATATACCATCAATGTATTAAGGTTACGTCTTTGAGCACGTATGGATCCTTTTATTATGTTTCGGTCATCATCCGCCTCCCAGATCCAACTGACTATATTTGGATCGTCGAACACTGGGTCCAAAAGCAATGCGCTCCGAGCGTCTGGTGAGGCAAGATCGAGGTCGTTTGTCTCACCAAAATCATCAAATAAACCAGTATGAAGGTTGGAAGCCCAAAAAGGCGCATCCCTCTTAATCTCCGAAAGTTTCAATTCGTTCAAAAATATTTTATTGAAAACCGGATAAATGTTGGGATCTAAGGCCTTTCCAGCTTTTCTTTTGGAAAAAACTAAATTTTCCAACTCTTTCAACCCAACCTTCCTTCTTCGAAATAGACCGAAGAGGGGGAGCCAAAAATTTAAAATCAATTTTACTTTTTTATTTTCTGAAAATAATAAAATAGGAGCAGAGACCCCTTTTTCAAAATTATCATTCTCCTTTTTTTGATCAGAAATCTGTTCGTCCTTTTCCGATTTATTCAAGAACAATAACTTATTTTCAACGAACAAAAAGAACTTATCAATGAACTTCTCAAAAGCATCCTCTCCTGAAAGAGACCCCTCTTCGAGGTTGCCGATTACATCTATGTTAGTAATATTAGAATCTTTTTTTCCCTTTTTATTAATGAAAATTGAGAACTCACCCATTAATTCATCCATTATTCCAATTAGATCCTCACCCTTTCTTTGATCATAGATTTGTTCTTCCTCTGGAGTATTAGATATCCGCTCGTTCTTCCCATGTTTCTCTGAGAATGATAACTTTCTCTCATCAAAGAATAAACATAATTTATTACTGAACCGAATAAGTTTCTTCAGTTTCTTCATGACAGTCTTAAGAAGAAAATTCAGCTTTTTTGCCCTAATAAGTTTCGTTCTTATTTCTTTACGTGTCTTATTTTTGTTTAGTAATGTCAATATACTGGCAATTTCAGTAATAGTAAGTTTCGCCTTTTCTTTTTCTTCTGGAGTACACGGCTGTTCCTGTCGCTGTTTAGATAGCTCTTGAACTTTTTTCAATAGCTTTTGAGCTAATATATCCTCATCGGATATCTTCTTAGATAGGGGAATCCATGCGGATCTCGAATGCTCCATTATTCCCCGAAAGGGCCCACTCAGGAAAGGATCTTCTATTTCGGGAAGGCACGTTCCACTTTCCATGGAGAATTTTACCCTTTTCTCTATCACACCTAGAATAGGAGATCCATTGCTTAGAGCTTTTACTCGGTCTTCAAGCTCACTGCCTAAGTAATCCCTTCTACTTGTTTTTGCTACAACCCATTTATCAAAATTATCTTCATTAGAAGAATCAGTTTCTAACCCTGAAAGGGTTTCTGAATGCCCCATATTTTGGCGGATCATTTCCGCGAACCAGAAAGCACTCGGTGAGGATGTGAAAGAAAGTTTTTCTCTTCCATCGCTGATGCACGTATCAAAGAAATAGTCGGCAACTTCCGACTTGAGAGGACCGACAAAATGCCCCTGAACAAAATTTTCAGGGTCCACTTCAATATATCGTATTGGCCAATTCCATCTGCGATAATCATAAAACATATTGAGCCACGTTTTTCCAATCCATGGTGCTAGTACATACTCAATAGGGTATGGTTTTTTGTCTTTTCCTCCGCCGTCGCTGGCCTGCTCCTGTTCTATCTCAGATGCTTTGTCATCAAGTTCAGCTTCACTCGGAAGCGGGGCGAAACCAGACTTTTTCTTAGACGTTTGTTTGTCACTAGATTTCGACAACAATCTCACTGTTGTGTTGTTTCCTTGTTCTTTCCTCCTCAATTTATTAATCGATTTTTGAATCGTAGAAAAGGGTTCTACGAGTACGTTTTTCCCAAAAAGTTCTTCCTTGAACCTCTTAGTAAAAAAAACGTTTGGGGTGTTCCCGCTAAAACAGAATAGAAAAAAGTATCCAAAGAAGAAAATCTTTAAAATCTCCTTTATATACCGTTTTGATGTCGCATATCTACTTCCCAATAATGTAGAATCGCGTTCTATGCGTAAACAAAAAAATTTTGCCAACTTAATAAATAAAATCTGGCCGCTCAACCAACCAATGAAAGCACTTATTATAAATACTAAATTCTCGGTATATCGAAACAATAATAGATTGATTAATCTTGTAAAAGTTGAGTCTGAAAAAAATAGTATTGGATTAATTAAATGAAGAGTTATTCCAATTAGTAACAATTTTATACGATTAGGAGATAATTCCTGTATATACTTATGCAAAATAGCGCACACGATTGGTGCAGCGATAAAAAGCGTTGCATGGGGGTTGAAAAACGCCAAATAGATAGGAGTGCAATAAATGGAGAAAAAGACTATTGCCTGCGCGAAAAGAGAACCACTGAAAATTACTTGGCTTTTGCGCAAGCTAAAGCCTTTTTCTTGCCCAAGATATTTTCTCTTGAACTCACTTCTTCTTCTTGCGTCATGTTCTAAAATAAACGATCTCGCGAAATATATTTGCGCGGGACTCAGCGGTAATGTGGAAAGGAACCCGTAAAATAACCCAAATAACAAGACACAGTTATATGTGTCTAACCACGCGAATACCAACGTCCTAAATGTATTTAGCATTTGCTCCTCCTGCAAATACAAAAAAATAATAAGTTTTAAACTGGGCGCATTACCATAAAAAATTTCAGAGTAACAATAGCACTTTATTTCATTTTATTTCATTCTATTTAATTCTATTTAATTTGTCAATAGGCCGACGCTGGTTCAAATCCAGCTCGACCCAATATAAACATGGTCCCTCCTAGATTTATGTAAGTCTCTGGCATCGATGAAAGAAAGGGTAGTTCGTTTTTGAACTACCGATGTATCTGTGTTATGCATGTATATGCATAGACATAATGGAACGAAGTGATACTGAAATGAAGACATCCAATGTTTTATTGATCCGGCAACATAATGTATTACTGTGGAGTAGTTAGCAAGCGATCTATTAGAATTTTAGTTCAATTGGTTATAGTACCGCCCTGTCAAGACTTAGATTAGTTTAAGTCGGCTGATTTCAAATCGAAGGGGCTCAATTTTGATTTCCTCAATTTTCATTCGTTTCTTTTCGGGTTGGAGCTCCAAGGGGCTCCATATCGCTTTTCTTATCAAAAGCGTTGGGGATCCCATTTATACGTGGCGAAGTTATTTCGTTGCCCGAAATCCCGCTCATAGGATCCTGTTCCCGTTTTCTTTTTAGCCAGGAGGGTGCCGTCCTTCTCTTGCCAATTATAACATCCACAAGGCCATATTCCAGGGCCTCTTCTGCTGACATAAAAAAATCTCTGTCTAACTGATTCCAAATGATAAACTTTTGTTTTTCGTTCGTTCTTTCTGCATAAATTTGTACAATGAGTTCTTTAATCATTCTTAAATCCTCAGCATTCTCTGTACACATCCTGGACACTCCATTCGTCCAAGTACTAGCGGGTTGATGGAGCATAATCGTAGCACTAGGGAATGCTATACGTTTACCAAGATACCCCCCGCTTAGGATAATAGATCCCATTGAAGCAGCTATCCCGAGGACCATTGTATATACTTCTGGTGCTATATATTGCATAGTATCATAAATAGCTAGTCCCGGTATTATTGGTCCACCAGTACAATGAAGAAATAAAAACTGCTCTTGAGTTACATCATCAAGACTTAAATATATCATCATACTAACGAGTTGATTTCCAATCTCGTCGTCAAGTGGCTTAACCAAAAAAAGGAGTCTTTCCTCATAAAGTTTGTTATATAAATCCATCCAAATAGCATCGTCCTCTTCGAAGTGCTGGTGAGGTACTTTCGGAACGCCCAGTGGCATTAGGAGTACCCACAAAATAGAATAGAGAAAATAAATTTTCTAGTCTATTAGGAAAAATCGAAATTAAAGACCGTCTTGATCTAAATATCATATGGTCCAAATAATATACTTGGAATGCCAAGTCTTTCAACACCCTCATGAAATTCCTTCTTTAGGTAATGGTAAAATGCTATTTCGAGAATCTTATTGAATATGTTAAATAAAAACATATTTAACGGTATATGTATTTATCAAACAGTATAAATAGTTGTCAATAACTAACTTTTATTTGTTAAATTTTTTTTTGTTACAATAAAAATAAGTACTATAATATTATTGTATGGAATAATAAGATTCCATTTATATGGAATACAAAGATTAAAGACGGACTTATCAATAGTCATTAACCGTATTTGATACAAGAAAATACAGTATTGTAATATCATTATAGTTTTCTAGTTAGGTACCGAACGCTTCTTTAGCTGCATACATTACTAATAATGGTTCGTATACCTCTTTGTCGTACAAATGTCTCAGTTTCGCGTTCCAAGTATTTTATGTGTTTGATCAGTGGTAAAATGGGACCAATTCCCACATTGTGTATTGGCACACAAAAAAGGTATCTTAGTTCCACTTCTGCTACTGTTATGAACATAACATTTTTTTAAACTGTTTCTCCATTAATGGTCTTGAATACATGTTCATCTTTGTCATACACGGTTTTTAGTTCCATAGCATGATCTTCTCTAATGCGAGAAAGTTATATAGTGTCCACTTTTTCTGATAAAGGGGTATTTATCATGGGTTTGCCTTGGTATCGCGTCCATACCGTCGTATTGAATGACCCTGGCCGATTAATCGCTGTACATATAATGCATACAGCTTTAGTTTCCGGTTGGGCTGGTTCAATGGCTCTTTATGAATTAGCAATTTTCGATCCATCCGATCCTGTTCTTGATCCAATGTGGAGACAAGGGATGTTTGTTATACCCTTTATGACTCGTTTAGGAATAAAGGATTCATGGGGTGGATGGAGCATCACTGGAGAAACTGTAACTAATCCAGGTCTTTGGAGTTATGAAGGTGTAGCCGGGGCACATATTGTGTTTTCTGGCTTGTGTTTCTTAGCAGCTATCTGGCATTGGGTATATTGGGATCTAGATGTATTCTGTGATGAACGTACAGGAAAACCTTCTTTAGATTTACCCAAGATCTTTGGAATTCATTTATTCCTCTCAGGAGCAGCCTGCTTTGGATTCGGAGCATTTCATGTAACAGGGTTGTATGGACCCGGAATATGGGTGTCTGATCCTTATGGACTAACTGGAAGAATACAACCTGTAAATCCAGCGTGGGGGGCTGAAGGTTTTGATCCTTTTGTTCCGGGAGGAATAGCTGCTCATCATATTGCAGCAGGTATATTGGGTATATTAGCAGGTCTATTCCATCTCAGTGTTCGTCCTCCCCAACGTTTGTATAAAGGATTACGTATGGGGAATATTGAAACTGTCCTATCCAGCAGTATTGCTGCTGTGTTTTTTGCAGCTTTCGTTGTCGCTGGAACCATGTGGTATGGCTCCGCAACGACTCCGATCGAATTATTTGGTCCCACTCGTTATCAATGGGATCAGGGATACTTCCAACAAGAAATAGATCGACGAGTTCGTGCCGGTCTGGCCGAGAATCTCAGTCTATCAGAAGCTTGGTCAAAAATTCCTGAAAAACTCGCTTTTTATGATTACATTGGGAATAATCCAGCTAAAGGGGGGTTATTCAGGGCAGGTGCGATGGACAATGGGGATGGAATAGCTGTTGGTTGGTTAGGGCACCCTATTTTCAAAGATAAAGACGGGCGTGAGCTTTTTGTACGTCGTATGCCTACCTTTTTCGAAACATTTCCAGTTGTTCTAGTTGATGAAGAAGGAATTGTGAAAGCTGATGTTCCTTTTAGAAGAGCGGAATCAAAGTATAGCGTTGAACAAGTAGGTGTCACTGTGGAGTTCTATGGTGGTGAACTTGACGGGGTTAGTTTTGGCGATCCTGCCATAGTTAAAAAATATGCTAGACGTGCGCAATTAGGTGAAATTTTTGAATTAGATCGTGCTACTTTGAAATCCGATGGTGTTTTTCGTAGTAGTCCCAGGGGTTGGTTTACTTTTGGACATGCTACATTTGCTCTTCTTTTCTTTTTTGGACACATTTGGCACGGCGCTAGAACTCTATTCAGAGATGTTTTTGCTGGTATTGATCCGGACTTGGATGCCCAAGTCGAATTTGGGGCATTCCAAAAACTGGGGGATCCCACTACTAAGAAACAAGTGGTATAATATGACATTGCTCCCGGTGTTTAATCAGAGAGATTATACCAAATAAATAGTTATAAAAAATAAAAAAAATAAAATAGTAGTATAATATTCATTCTAACTAAGAATAATTCAAAATCTTTTGATTACTTATCTTTATGGAAAATGTTGTAATTTAGTACGAAAGCTATCTCCATAATTGTAAACTACGATCGAATCTATGGAAGCATTGGTTTATACATTCCTTTTGGTATCGACATTAGGAATAATATTTTTTGCTATTTTCTTCCGAGAACCCCCCAAAATTCCAGATAGAGGGGGCAAATAATTCTTATCCTTTTACTCCTGATTATTATTATCAAAGAAAGACCTTCCCTAGCGGGAAGGTCTTTCACTAGTCCTCGTGCTCCTCAAAAGGGTCTCTAAGTTGTTCAGACGGTTGCCCAAAGGCGGTATATAAGGCATAACCAGTAAAGCTCACAAGTAAACAAGATATGAAGATAGCGACTAAGGTTGCAGTTTCCATTGTTAGGTAATCCCATGTATATGTATATATATATAAATAGAATAGTATACAAAGTTAGCAGATCTCAACCGATGCAATAGTTCTTATGGCTACACAGACTTTTGATGATACTTCTAAGACCAGACCAAGACGTACTATTGTAGGAAATTATTTAAAACCACTTAATACAGAATCTGGTAAAGTAGCTCCCGGATGGGGCACTACTCCATTGATGGGTATTGCAATGGCCTTATTTGCAATATTCCTATCAATAATATTGGAAATTTATAATTCTTCCGTTTTATTGGACGGAATTCCAGTTAGTTGGGTCTAGATAAACCAGAACATCCGCTCGGATCCCGAGTTCTTCAGAATAAAAAAAAACTAAGGAATTGAAGGCGAGCTATTGGATAGCTCGAGTTTCTAAGTTATTACGTTCCGGTAGTTTGATCGTGTAATTACTTTTATCTAAGGATTTTTGGAATATGGGCGTGCGACTTGTCAAATCTGATCTCTATTCTAGTACAGAATACCAGTCTGTTATCTTCATAAAGATGGTCTTACCTCGTTGGATATTGATAAAAAGGGAATATCTGGAGCACGAGATGTTTAATAGATAAATTAAACAAGATCTGAACTATGGCTTATACCTGTCACTTAAACCTCGTCACCAGGGTTCTAATAAATTGAAAGAAGTATGATCAAAAAATCGAGAGATCTCCCGTCCTTCTTCAGCTGACTTTGGCTGAAGAATGGGATAGTATTTCATCTCTCTTAGTTAGCATATTTCATTGAAAGCCCACAATTGAATGAAAAGGTTATTATCCAGAGAACCTTTTTAGAATGAAATCAAATTATCGGGGTAGAATATAAATCTTAGGTTTACATTTATTCATCTATTGAGATCTCAACAAGAAAATTCCTATTGTCGTCGATACTAGTTGTTCCCTAAACAATTTATATAGCGAATAGGGTAAAAGATTTTTCAAAAGGCCTATAGCAATTTCTTCTGCATAAGAATGAGCCGACTTGAAATTCGAGCATTATGAAGTTTTCCTTCTTATTTATTGTGGGAGCTCCTGGATCACTTCGAATTCTGTTCATTCATATCCCCAGAGAACGAAATATAAAGTATCTCGATATTTCACAATTAATATATTCGTTCAAAAAGTATTTGAATATTCTTGTTTAAGCCGTATGAAAGGAAATTCTCATGTACGGTTTTCAGAGGGGGAATTGAAGTTTACCTATCTCAATAAAGTCTACGATTGGTTCGAAGAGCGTCTCGAGATTCAGGCGATTGCGGATGATATCACTAGTAAATACGTTCCTCCTCATGTGAATATATTCTATTGTCTAGGGGGGATAACACTCACTTGTTTTTTGGTACAAGTAGCTACTGGTTTTGCTATGACTTTTTACTATCGTCCGACTGTGATAGAAGCTTTTGCTTCTGTTCAATACATAATGACCGAAGTAAACTTCGGTTGGCTAATCCGATCGGTTCATCGATGGTCGGCAAGTATGATGGTTTTAATGATGATCTTGCATGTATTTCGTGTTTATCTCACAGGTGGATTCAAAAAACCTCGTGAATTAACTTGGGTTACGGGTGTAATTCTAGCGGTACTAACCGTATCTTTTGGTGTAACTGGTTATTCTTTGCCTTGGGATCAAATTGGTTATTGGGCGGTCAAAATTGTGACCGGTGTGCCTGAGGCCATTCCTGTAATAGGATCTCCTTTGGTAGAGTTATTACGCGGAAGTGTTAGTGTGGGTCAATCTACCTTGACTCGTTTTTATAGTTTACACACTTTCATATTACCCCTCCTTACTGCTGTATTTATGCCAATGCACTTCCTAATGATTCGTAAGCAGGGTATTTCAGGTCCTTTATAGAGAGGACAGATATATTTTGAACAAGTATCCATGAGTAGTCATAATCTATCGTTTTGTTGAGTAACGACTAATAATGATTAGATCGTTGCCGGGAATATTTCATATTAGGAATATGGAAATAAGAAACCATGCTCCTCGGAGTTCCCCGGATTTCTACTTTCAATTCTGAAGTATTATTGATCCAATACAAACAATTGAAGTACATCCTCAGCTCAGAGGGAGAATATGGATTATGGGAGTGTGTGACTTGAACTATTGTTTAGGCTGTGCAGATACATTCTTCGATCTGCCTTATAAAGATTCATAACGAAGTCTCTGCCCCAATTTTCTTATCAGAAATAAGAAGTTTAGAACTTGGGGAAATGTTCCGTTTCAAGAGAGTTTTTTCTATGATTGAATCCGGATTAGGAAGGGCTCCGTGAGATCCAGGTAATAGTGTACGATATTGAAGAAAATATTATTACTTTTCATAGTATGAAAATGCATCCATTTCCCTTGCATTTCAATAAGGTAAACTATCGGAGTAAAATAAGAGATCTAAGGAAAGAGAAGGGCCGGATCAGTAACAAGTCAATACCTTGTATGCTATGGAGGTCTATTCGTGGGGATAGATACGGATTACAAGGAATGAGATAGTCCAAAAGGTATATTGATCATGATCGAATTTTAAGCTTACTTGGGTACTGAGCATCTAATCCGAAATACTAAAATGAGCAAGAATGGTATAAACATTCTTAGTTCTTATTATGAGGATACACCATTCATTTATTGCTCGAGCCGGATGATAAAAAAAGGCATGTCCGGTTCCTTCGGGGGATAGATCCATAAAGATCTACTTATCCCAATAACAAAGAAGCCTGACTTGAATGATCCTGTATTAAGGGCTAAATTAGCTAAAGGTATGGGACATAATTATTATGGAGAGCCCGCTTGGCCCAATGATCTTTTATATATTTTTCCAGTAGTAATTTCAGGTACTATTGCATGTACCGTAGGTTTAGCGGTTCTAGAGCCGTCAATGATTGGTGAACCGGCAAATCCATTTGCAACTCCTTTGGAAATATTGCCCGAATGGTATTTTTTCCCCGTATTCCAAATACTTCGTACAGTACCTAATAAATTATTAGGTGTACTTTTAATGGCCTCAGTACCTGCGGGACTATTAACAGTACCTTTCTTGGAGAATGTGAATCAATTTCAAAATCCATTTCGTCGTCCAGTAGCTACAACAGTATTTTTAATTGGTACTGCAGTAGCCCTTTGGCTAGGTATTGGAGCAACGTTACCTATCGATAAATCTTTCAGTTTGGGTCTTTTCCAATTTGATCTAACTTAGAATTTCAAAATATTGAAACAAATCTTTCGTGGATATATCTAGGGACTCATTGCTTCAAGACAAATTAACTCTCCCTAGATATATCCACTTTGTCAGAGATTTTGCCTATTCTACGAAAAAAATATGTCGAAGACGGATCCTAAGTTAGTTATTCCAACTATTTTACACAATAACTTAGGGAAGCGGGATAAATACAGAGAGAAAATATAACTATTTGATGGATCTAATCCCAAAATTGCGCAAAACTTCTAATATCTGTTTGACATAATTTTCCGTGAGGATTTTCCTTAGATCTTCTCGGCTGTAATTCATTAGGTCCGATAATGTATTTATATGGGCGTTTCTGAGGCAGTTATAGATCCTAGTGGGTAACTCTAATTGGTCAATAAAAATATTAGAAAAATCCACTCCTTCTTTTGTTCTGTTCGTGTCCGTCGATATATGCAAAAGGGGATTATTTGTTCCATCAATACTCTGTTGCTCTGCAGACAGGAAAGGAAGCAATAACTCAATCAAATTCCGAGAAGCTTCGTAAAGCGCCTCTCTAGGAGTTACTCCTCCATTCGTCCATATCTCAAGGAAAAGAACTTCTTGTATCTCATTTCCATTCCAATAAGAATGAATACTATAATTTGTATTTCGAACGGGCATAAACATAGCATCTAAATAAATGCCATCCTTAGGATTAGAATCCTTCGTATTTTGTATAATATATCCGCGACCTTTTTCAATTTGAAATTTTAAATCTAAAGTAATATTTTTATGCACAGTAGCTATATGTTGCATAGTATCGATTATTCTTACAGAAGGTGGTAATATGATATCCTGAGCGATTACAAGTTTTGGCCCAACGATACATAGAGATGCTTCCCGAATTCCGTACGGATCACTTCTAAGTACAATTTCTTTCAGATTTATCAAAATATCATGTACCGATTCTTCAATACCTATTATTGAAGAATATTCATGTGTTATGTTCTTAAATTTGGCACGTGTTATACATGTTCCTTCTACTTCTCCAAGTAAAGCTCTTCGCATTCCAAGACCTATTGTATTAGCTTGACCTTTGCAAAGCGGATATAGAATGAAACGGCCATAATGCAGACGCTTACTATCTTCTCTGGATTCGACACACTTCCATTGTGGTCTCTTAAGGGAGACTGAGATCTCATCTTGAATCATATTAATTTCATTTTACTTGAATAGATTATTTCATCATTTTTTTGGTTCAAATTCATTCAATTTTTACAAACGTCTCTTTTTGGGAGGTCTACATCCATTATGCGGCATAGGAGTTACGTCACGTACATAATTTAAAATTATGCCACTTTTACGAATGGTTCGTAATGCTGTATCCCTCCCCGAGCCAGGGCCGCTTACCAGGACATCCGCTCGTTTCATCCCCTGATCCATTAATGTACCAATAACATTTTCCACTGCAGTCTGAGCAGCAAATGCTGTACCTCTTTTTTTGCCTTTGAATCCACAGGCACCAGCAGAAGACCAAGAAACCGCTTGTCCCCGTATATCTGTAACAGTCACAATGGTATTATTAAAACTTGCTCGAACGTGAATAACTCCTTTGAATATGCGACGTTCATTCTTACGTGAACCAATTCTTCTTCTTGTAATACCAATTCTTCTTCTTGTAATACCAATTCTTCTTCTTGTAATTTTTGACATATTAATAGTTTTATTAATCGTTTCATATCTATGAGAGAAAAAAAGAAATCTATCTAAATCTATTTATACAGATAGATTTAGATAGATTGGATGTCAAAATTGATTTTATACATTTGTCTCTTGATATAGAGAAGGATTACCCCTGCCTTTGCTTATGTCTCAAATTGACACAAATTACCCTAACCCGTCCCCGCCTACGAATTAGGCGACAACTGTCACAAATTTTACGAACAGAAGCACGAATTTTCATGTCTGTGGTCCTTCAATTTGGAATGGGTACGCTCATATTCCATTTCATTTTCTGTAAAAATGGAGCTCATCTAATTAATAGGATCTATATATTGATCTCTATCAGATATTCGATAAAAATCAAAAGGTTATTTCATCGTTTGTAGATTTGTTGCGAAGTCTATAAACTATACGCCCCCTAGTTAAATCATAAGCACTTAATTCGACTTTGACTCTATCTCCTGGTAATATTCGTATACAATTCTGTCGAATTCTACCCGAAATATAGGCTATAATCTCAGATTCGTTATCTAAACGGACGCGAAACATACCATTGGAAAGTGATTCAGTAACCAAACCTTCCGCATTGATTAAATTGGAATCCTTCTTCATAATAAATAGGGTTTTGGTACTAATTTTAGTATAAAATAACTCCCGATAAGTGGGAGTAAGCATCATATTTAGAGCTAAGAATAGTATTTTCGTTCTGCAGCTTTTTCATATCTCACAGACCAAATAGTTTCATATAAAATTCAGACGAATTACCATACATAACATAGTATTTCTCCACCAATTTTTTTTTGCCGAGCTTCTCGATCGGTCATAATTCCTTGGGGAGTAGAAAGGATTACGATTCCCATTCCACCTAGAACTTTAGGGATCTCCCGCGAATTGGAATAGATTCTAAGACCAGGTTTGCTAGTACGCTTTAAAGCGGTTATATATGTATTTTTCTTCCTTTTTCTATATTTCGAAGTTGAAATTAAAAGAGATTTTTGGCCTTCCCGATGTTCCCTAACATCCTTTAAAAAACCCTCTCGTACCAGGATTCTTCCAATCTTCTCAGTAATATTAGTAGTTGCTACTCGAACTGTGCGTTTTTTTACCATGTCAGCGTTTCTTATAACAGTCATTAAATTGGCAATAGTGTCGTTACCCGTGACGAACTAATTTTTAGGAATTCCCCATCTCAATATAAAAGGCATGTTTTCTTTTTTCTTCTGAGGAATATGCCTGAAATGCAATCTACTGCGATCTACAAAATAAATAATTATTTATGCCATTATTTCTATTGAATTTAGCTATCAATATTTATAACACTTCGGGAGCCAATGATACTATTTTGGTGAAATTAAATTGTCTCAATTCCCGAGCAACTGAACCAAAAACTCGGGTTCCTTTTGGATTTCCTTTCTGATCAATGACAACTGCTGCATTGTCATCAGATCGTATTATCATTCCATTGTCTCGTTTAAGTTCTTTACACGTGCGTATAACTACGGCTCTAACTACTTCTGATTTTTCCAGGGGCATGTTAGGTATTACTTCCTTAATCACAGCGATGATCACGTCACCAATATGAGCATATTTACGATTATTTGTTCCTAGAACTCGAATACACATTAGTTTTCGGGCTCCGCTGTTATCTGCTACATTCAAATAAGTTTGAGACTGAATCATTTTTCCTCCAAAAAATTTGTTACCTCAGTGTAAATAAAAAAATTGAGAATCTACGAACTATTAATCTTCTTCCACCAAAAAGAGCTATTTCGTTCTGTATTATATAGATGAAGCAATAATGAATTGAGTATGTATAGGCATTTTGTATGCAACAATTTGAAAAGCTGCTCTAGCTACAGTCTCTGACACTCCACCTATTTCATAAAGTATTCGACCAGGTCTGACGACAGATACCCAATATTCAGGAGCTCCTTTGGGTTTCCCCGAACCCATACGTGTTTCAGCAGATTTCATTGTAACGGGTTTGTCCGGAAATACACGTATCCATATTTTTACACCACGACGGGCATAACGAGTTATTGCCCGACGTCCTGCTTCTATCTGCCCAGATGTGATCCAAGCAGGTTCAAGTGCCTGAAGAGCAAATCTACCGAAACAAATGCGATTGCCCCGATAAGATACTCCCTTCATTCTTCCCCTATGTTGGTGACGAAATTTCGTTTTTTTTGGGTTCTAGTCGATGGTTCTATTTTAGCAAATAGTACTATTTTGGCCCCATCTCTACTTCAGAACCGGACATGAAAGTTTCTTCTCATCCGGCTCCTCGTGAAGGAGTCTATCCAAAAATGGGACAATCAATATTGACATCATGTTTTATATAGATAGCAATAACCCTAGATCTACAAACAAATTAGGCTAGAAATTACGCATATCATTCACGGAACAATTCTTTTATTTCAGTTGAGATTGTCAAAAAATTCACAGGCGAATATTGGCTCTTTCAGTATTTGCTTCATGGGTCGATTCATAGACTCCATTGAAATAAATTCCTTGTTGGTTTATTTCGCCATCCTATCCAATGGATGATTAAGATTCTTTTATAATCTTATGCAGTCACAAGTTCCATCGTTCTCATAGCTTTTAAATTGATGTTCAGGTCTTCCCTCTGCAATGGAGCTCTAAATTCATCAGAATCAACTTCCTTAGTTTTCATCGACCCGAAGCTCTCTTTTTCGTAAACTGAATCCATTCAATCCGGAATGAATCTGGATGATTCTTATGCTTTATCACACTGCTCTTTAGGAGTGGCTCATGAACCATACAATACTGAAAGGAAGAAGATTTCATTCTTTCTTCTTCTCCTTCCCATCTTTTTCTTTTCTCGCATTGCCGAACGTCTCTCTCGCTTCACAAGGGATATAGATCTCATGGGTCTGCCCCTTTGTGGAAGAAAGTCTTTGATTCATTCTATATAACTATGGAATAGTTATATGTAGTAATAGCTATTAGCTTATTGGATCTTGATAATATGAAGCGGGGAGTTGGTTTCTAATACCAGAGACCAATCCGTCCTTATTTTGAGTTCTCCATCACTCATCACTTTAGAAAAGAAGCAGAAGCTCGATCTCAACGAGTCACACACTAAGCATAGCACTGTTCCAGAATGGTGAATCTAATTTCAATTTGATCTAATAGAATTGACGATTCATGATCAGAAAGATCACGGGATGAATCCATTATTCCTCATCCTCAAAAATCCAAATTTTTATCCCTAATACTCCATAGATGGTTCGAGCCGCATAATAACAATAATCAATTTTAGCTCGAATGGTTTGTAGGGGAACCCTACCTTGCTTGATCGATTCGCTACGGGCCCTTTCTCTTCCGTCGAGGCGTCCTGCAATTTTGATTCGAATACCTTTGACATCTGCCCCTTTAGCTAGTTCAATAGCTTTTTGAATCGTTTTTCTGAATGGAACTCTATTCTTTATTTGCAGCGCAATATATTCTGCAAGAATATTAGGTTCTCTATAAGGGTTCACTACTTCTTGCAGAAAAATGAAAAGTTTTCGGTCCACAGAAAGCCTATTTTGTAAAACCAAATACTCTATATCGTTTCTTAATCGTTTCACTTCTTGACGTACACTTGATCTTTTGGTTAACAAGTTGGGAAATCCCATATATATTTGGATATGAAGCAAACTTCTCTTTTTTGCAATCTCTATACGTGCGAGTCCCCCATAATCTGAGGAGCTCCTTATAAGTCGTATATAATTTTCAATGCAATTATATATTTTATCATCTTCTCGTAAATCTTCGGAATAATCCCTTTGTTTTGCAAACCAAAGGGAACGATGATTTTGGGTGAAACCAAGTCTAAAACCAAGTGGATTTATTTTATTTCCCATACATATTTTCCTTTTTGGTATATAATTGGATTATTCAATCTATCTGGATATTTCTTCCAATACAATAGTTATATGACAAGTGGGTTTGTGTATTTGATAAGCACGCCCCCGAGCTCTAGGTTGAAATCTTTTGAAAAAAGAACCTTCATTCACTTCGGCTCTGCTAACAAATAAGTTGGCTTTGTTTAAACTCATATTGTGATTAGCATTTGCAGCTGCAGAAGAAATTAACCGTAATATGGGATAACATGCGCCATAAGGCATCAGTTCCAGTATCATAAGTGCTTGCCCATAGGAACGACCACGAATCTGATTGATTACTCTACGTGCTTTATGAGCAGACATACGTATCTGTTTAGCCATAGCTCGTATTTTTGGGCTTTCACTCTTATTTATCATTAACCTTCATCCTCCCCGATCTACGAAGACTATTACCAATAATATTTCTTCTCGTTTTTTAAATTCTTCTCGTTTTTCGATTTCTTATTGTTTCTCGATTTCTTATCATTCTTCGTTGTATGTCCCCGGAAAATGAAAGTAGGTGCAAATTCCCCCAATTTGTGGTTTACCATACGATCTGTTATGTAAATCGGTATATGCTCCTTTCCATTATGAACAGCAATTGTATGACCAATCATTGCGGGTACAATGGCAGATGCCCGGGACCAGGTCACTATTATCTTCTTTTCTTCCTTCTTGTTTAGATTTTCAATTTTCCTCAATAAAAAATTAGCTACAAAAGGATTTTTTTTTCTTAGTGGACGTGCCATGGCCAATTACCTTTCTTTTGAATTACCTTTCTTTTTGTTGAAAGAAGAAATAAAATGGATTTCCAACTATTCCTACTTACGTCGACGAAGGATCGAAGCATCGCTATATTTATTCCTCTTCCGACTCTTTCTTCCAAGTGCGCTATAGCCCCAGGGAGTCACGGGTTTTTTTCTACCAATCGGGGCTCTTCCTTCACCACCTCCATGAGGATGGTCCACAGGATTCATAACTACTCCTCTTACTTCAGAACGCTTACCCAGCCAACGTTTGGCTCCAGCTTTACCCAAAGCTCTATTGCTTGAATTGACGTTACCTACTTGTCCAATTGTTGCTAAGCAGTTCTCGGGTATTAAACGAACCTCCCCAGAAGGTAATCTTATTGTGGCCAATCCACTTTCTTTTGCGATCAGTTCTGCTACAGCACCCGCTGCTCTAGCTAATTGTCCGCCTTTTCTGGCTTGTATTTCCACATTATGTATAGTCGTGCCTAAGGGCATATTGGTTGAAGTAGACCTTTAGTTCGTAAAAATCCCTTCCCAAACTGTACAAGCCTCTCTCAGGGCATACAGCTTTCTGGATGTACATGATATTCATCTAACAAATATCAATATAGACTGGGTATATATATATATATGGATCTAGAATGAAGAAGGATATATAATCAATTCCCTCTATTTCGATTCTGTACAGCCTAGGTGTTTGATTCCATCATCTGGCTTATGTTCCGTTTCCATGTAGCATTCAGAATGAATGACTTTATCAAATTACGTCAATACTTTTGTATCTTACGGATAACGTAGGAGGCATTTGAAACATCTCTTTTCCATCCTTCTTTCTCTTTTTGTTCTTTTTTTTCTTTTCCTCCTCCAGAAAATATTCTCACTGTCCAGCTCCGAATCTGCCTCTGACCATCAAATCAGATGTGAGTAACTTGTCTCTATCTTCATAACAAGGGGTTCTCTACCCTGTTTGTTTCTGCTTCAGACAATCCAGCCTTCTCCATATTATCATATCTCTGGAGCCAATGATTCCATATAAGTAACTATTAAACTCAATCACCCGCTGCCATTTATCCTCAGTTTCCCTTTGGGAATCATCCCGTACATAAAAGTATTCTCGTTGGATCAGTGATAGATTTGTAGGTTTCGCTGTAAACCCAATCGGTTGCTTCCGATTACGTAAATTAATAATTCAAACCGCACTCAAAGGTAGGGCATTTCCCATCGATATAGGAGCTCTTGGACCGGAAATAATGGTATCTCCAATCATGGCCCCTCTGGGATGCAAAATATATGTCTTTTCACCATCCCTGTAGTGTACGAGACAGATATATGCACTTCTATTAGGGTCATATTCTATCGTTACAATTTTTCCTGAGATGCCTTTTTTACTTCGCCGAAAATCAATTTGACGATATAGACGTTTGTGACCCCCTCCTCTATGTCTCGTTGTAATAATTCCTCTGTTATTACGACCTTTCCCGCAACGATGCCGTCCAGAGGTCAATTTCTTTTGTGGATGAGACTGGGCTCCCCCGTTGAAATCTGATAGGGATCTATCGCGTGTGCCTGGAGTAACAGTTCCGTACAAACGAGTGGTCATGTTATTAATTAATTGAATAAGTATCATTCCTGCAAAAGTGGGATAGAATAACCTGGTTCTAGTGTAATAATCATACGTCTATAGCGCATTTGACGTCTCATGATTTGCCCTATCTTTCCCTTCTTTTCCGGGGGTCGATAACTATTTATTGCTATTACTCTAACATTGAAGAAAAGTTCAATCCAATTTTTTATCCTTGTTTTGGTCGATCTCGAATCCACATTCAAAGTATATTGATTCTTTTCTAATAGGCGACAACTTTTTTCTGTAAGTACTAGATCTAGATATTGATCCTCATCCATAAATATTTCTCCTTTCCTATCTTTCACGAACAAATACAAATGCCTATATCCACCTATCAATATTGATGATATTGAATCATTTTGTAATAAAATGGTACGAATATATCATATGGAGAACTCAAAACTTCCGTTTTTTAATCCAAAAGAAAATTTTCTTTTGGATTAAAAAATTGGATTATGATTATCCAAAGTATGATTGATGGGCAAATCAAAAAAGCAGATAAATCTAGTTTCACTCCCCCCCCTTCTCCTTTTCACGTTCAAATGAACAAGTTTCGCCCTATTTATATGGTTGGTTAGGATCAATCCAAACCAGTTAATTTCATCTCAAATTTGAAATGCCGACTATTCAACAACTTACTAGAAATGCTAGACAGCCAATAAGAAATAGAAAAAAGTCTCCTGCTCTTCGAGGATGCCCTCAGCGTAGAGGAGTATGTGCTAGGGTGTATGTGCGACTCGTTTAGATCAGAAGTTGAAATGGAATAAGAGACTCTTCTAACAGAAGAAATCTTCTTTTCTGCTGTGGCAAAATACAGATCTATCATCTAGCCTTACTGGGGATGAAATTTATGGTTTCCATTGGTGCAAATCCAATCACCTTAATCGATGTGGGATGAAAAGCAATTCCTCATTGGTAGCGAATGGTCATCAATCCATTTAGCGGGGAAATAATGCAAATTGAAAAAGTATAAAAATGATACTTTTATTGCTGCGAGAACGGATCAAAAAGGTTAGCTACTTGGCCAACTCTCATAATTACATGTCGTCACTGTATGTATAAATCTTATCATGACAGTTTATGACAGTATTTTTTTTTTTACTTTCTAATTTGTGAGTAGAGCTCAAGGTGGTAAACTGTACAAGTTACTAATAAGACACTCATCTCATATCTTATAAATAAAAGGGCTCCGGCGTATAGAGAGGACCTTACCGTTAGAGAAAGAACCATAGAAACGATGAAACCCATGATTTTTTCTTCATGCAAGGTCCCATCCCTTGCCTATCTAGAAAGTGCCTAACTGAAGGGAATTATGGTTGGGAAGGTTGCAGTAGCAAAAGCCATTGGAATCTTTATTTTATACATTAGAAGAATCAGTTCGATTCTTGATAAACCAAACGAAAGAAAGACTGATCAAAAAATAGATTCGTCATTCACGAGAATAAACTTCAATGACCAGAGTTAAACGTGGGTATATAGCTCGAAAACGTCGAAAAAAAATTCTTGCATTTGCATCAGGCTCCCGAGGGGCCCATTCAACACTTTTTCGAACCGCTAACCAACAGAAAATTAGAGCCTTAGTTTCTGCTCAACGAGATACAAGTAGACGAAAGAGAGATCTTCGTCGTTTGTGGATCACCCGGATTAATGCGGCATCCCGTGCTAATGGAATGCCTTATAACAAATTCATACAATATTTGTATAAAAGGCAGTTGCTTCTAAATCGTAAAACGCTTGCGCAAATATCCGTATTAGATAGTAGTTGTTTTTCTACAATCTTTAAAAATATTAACGTATGATGAAATAAACTCAATCTCCCGGAGAATTCGCTCCGGGAAGCTATAAACATTGAAAAATAGTAATTAACAAATGCGCCTGGATAATCCAATCCCTTCAATTCTTTCAATCAACTTTTTGATAGTAGAATTGAAATCTACCTTATCTTTCTTTATGAGATATGCCAATTTTGATTCGATCACGGAGTAAGCTCGCTTCTAGGGATCAAAATTAGTTATAACTAGTAACAAAAGGTACCAAAGATAGAATACGAGCTCGTTTAATAGCGGTAGTCATTAGGCGTTGTTGTTTCGAGGCCAATCGATTCACTCGACGAGATAATATTTTTCCTCGTTCACTAATAAATCGACTAATTAGGCTCATATTTTTATAATCAATTCGATCCCCTGGTCCAATTCGAGGCAAACGTTTATTAAACGTTCGCTTAGATTTATTTTTAGAAGACCGTCTGGATTTATTCCGAAAAGAGCGCTTATATTTATTCCGAATAAACCGTTTCTTTCCATTACCGAATGATCGCTTAGATGTATTCATAGTTTGGTTCATGAATCTTTCAATTAAAATCTTCATAGTTTGTTTTCCTCCCAAATAAACTATTTATTCAAAACATTTTGAAAAGAAATATTCACTGATTTTGTGAAAATCAAAATTCTTTCTTTTTATATCTTTGATATATTTTTATCCCTGAAGATTGAGTAGTATATTCAATCTATTTCTTTATTTCTCCGTGAAGGGTATGCTTGTAACAATAAGGACAAAATTTCTTCAATTCCAACCGAATAGGCGTATTGTGTCGATTTTTGCGAGTTGTATATCTGGAAATACCCGTAGATTTTTTATCCGCACTATGCAGGGTACAACTGGTACATTCCAAAGTAATTGTTACTCTTAGATCTGCCTTGGCCATAAACTCGGATATATATATGACATACTTCTCTTTTTTTGGACCTTTTTTTTTCCGGAAAAGAGAAGAGAAAGAATGGGGTAAAAGTTGTCGCAGATCCCATGATTCAAGATTTTATTACGGTAATGAATCAGTAATAAAATCTTGAATTAGGAGTTTTCAACAGTATGATATTTGTGGGAGGGTTTTCGGTATCTATATTTCCTTTTCGTTTGATTCTAACGCTCCCCCCCCCTTGTGTAGCTATGAACTCGGATCTATTGGGGGCTGAATCAACTCCTTTTGTTTCTCAAGGAAAAATGAGAGGAGAGATCTAGCATCATTTTTTTTTTAGTTTTCTATTTGCAGTAAAACTAAAATTGGAAAAAGGGAAAAGTAAGAGCATCCGGAAAAAAACGGTTGATCTCTATCAGTGAACCGGCTAAACACCCGAACCATAGAGTCGCTAGCACAGGTGCCGTAGAAAGATATGTCTTTATATCTTGCATTGTTCGTAAGTTCCCCTTCTCAATCATGACGTATATGTTATATGGTGAACTACATTCGTAGTTCATGAGTCTCTTGTACAGATAACCCGGAATAGATATCTGTACAATGATGCGGAATGCAAGATGTTGCTATTTCTGAAAGAACATTTATCATTACGATATATTATGAATGAGTAATCATTTTCTAGATAATAAACTCCATATATATAGAGTTTATTCACGAGATCAAATAAAAATGAAAGTGGATAAATGTGGAAAAAATTGTTAGTATTAACATAATACTAAAGTTGAATAATTGAAAGGGATGTAGCGCAGCTTGGTAGCGCGTTTGTTTTGGGTACAAAATGTCGCAGGTTCAAATCCTGTCATCCCTACCCATTTTTTTCCCTACGGGAAGGAGACCCATAGATACCGATTCGATAGTATAGCAACTATCAGTTATCAGTCATGGAATCATGCCACATGCAAAAGTGTTTTTAAGAGTAAAAAAAAGTTGTACTTCTTTTCTATTCGTACCTTTTCGCTAAGAAAGCGCTCTTAGTTCAGTTCGGTAGAACGCGGGTCTCCAAAACCCGATGTCGTAGGTTCAAATCCTACAGAGCGTGATCCTGTTCCTATTCAATCCACTTCTATTGGCGGATTATCGATAGTTTAAACTAGAACAATCAATTGAATCCGACCTCCCAGGATGAGTAGGAGGCCCATTAAACAAAAAAAATGATGTTCCTCAATCAAATATCCAACTGATCACCACGTCGGTATTGTAAATACGCAGTTACAAATAATCCAGCCAGAGTTATAGGAATTAAACCTAATACAATTCCGGATAGTAAAGCTTCAACCATTTTGATTCAAAAAAATAAGTAAAGATAATAGCTACCCCGGATAGTATCCCGAATTAACTAACAATATCAATATAGAATATATTGATATTAAGATAAACGACGAGATTTTATAAAACTAGAGTGAACGAAGAAGTTTTCGTTTTTCTTTTCAAATAAGTCGTATACTGCTCAAACCGATGAATAGGACTAAGGTGGAAATTAGCAGAGCCAATAATAACCCGAAATAACTAATTATAGTAGGCATGGGAAAACTCAATGGAAGGAATATGATTGATACATATCTTTTTAAGGCAATTACCTATATTTTTCGTATCTATAAGATACGATAAGAATAAAAAGATTAAAAATAGAACCAAATGATACAATAAAATGATTGTATCATTGAATGGTATCAACAAGTATGAATGAGAGTGGATTTGTGAAGATAACCCCACCCCATTTCTTGAGTAGCACCAAGACCAACTGCGTAACCCCTTCAGGATTTGCGTAACGTTATTAGCTGCGTTAATTAATTCTGCAATCATAGAAATATTAGTTTTTTTAGTATGTGCATTCTTGTAGTAATAAATGCAAGCAAAGTCTGATATTCCAAAAATTCTATTTCTGTCCTAAAATAACATAGGAACAGCCCGTCATTTAACAGACCTACAATTCAACCAAGTTGGATAATATTCAATATCCACTGGATCCTCTTCTTTATTTACGGGATGAGCAACAATTGGCCCTTAATAGCCAAATGGCTTATATTCCTAAGCCCTTCAATTTATGAGGGACATAACTCTACCCCCAATGGGGGTACATCATAGATGAGCTTCAAAGCTCCTCTTCTTATGGAACTTCCATTACTAGGATGATCTACACGGACAGAATGTCCAAACGAACTGGAGACCAAAAAAGCTTAAAAAAAGGATAAGTTTTATTAGAACATTAAATGTTCTTCTTCTTGAAGCGGGATCAACGTGCTTTAAACGTGCTTTAGTTATAAAGCACGCTATGGAAACGAAAGCCATTTAATACTCAAAATGATTTTCCCATGATCCACGTGCCCAAAATTGAATAAAATATTGAGATAGAGTTCCCCCAGGGCAGGGCCTACCATAAAACATACAATAGTATTCCTTTTTCTGTCTCTTTGTAAGAAATCAAAGGAGTTGTTCAGTCGGCTAAACAGCCCTAGAAAAACTGGGCGGAGTAGAATCGTTTCCCTTGGGCAAAATAATATTGCTGCGTTAGCAAAAAGCCAGCTATACTGGTTCAGTATACTTTCAATATACCTTTGGTATAATATTGACAATCAAACGAGGATTAGAGAAAATATCAGTAATTTTCATTTCCTGATCTCTATCTTTCATGGGGTCAATTCCCCTTTGACTTTCCAATAATATATGGAGCTTAGCATGTCTGGGAATACGGGAGAACGCGCTTTTGCTGACATTATTACCAGTATTCGATATTGGGTTATCCACAGTATTACTATACCATCGCTATTCATAGCGGGATGGTTATTTGTAAGCACGGGTTTGGCTTATGATGTATTCGGGAGCCCCCGGCCAAATGAGTATTTCACAGAAAGCCGACAGGAGGTTCCATTAGTAACTGACCGTTTCGATTCATTAGAACAACTCGATGAGTTTACTAGATCTTTTTAGGAGGTACTAATGACTATAGATAGAACCTATCCAATTTTTACAGTTAGATGGTTGGCCGTTCACGGACTAGCTGTACCCACAGTTTTTTTCTTAGGGTCAATATCTGCAATGCAGTTCATCCAGCGATAAACTATATACTATATATAAATTATATTACGGAGCTATGACACAATCAAATCCAAACGAACAAAATGTTGAATTGAATCGGACCAGCCTCTACTGGGGGTTGTTACTCATTTTTGTGCTTGCTGTTCTATTCTCTAATTACTTTTTCAATTAAATATAGTGAGAATCTTATCTATCACCCAATTTGGTGAGATCTAATACTCATATATATGTATGATTGTTTATGTCTTGAGCATGACTATTTAAGACAATTTGATGTAAATTGGAGTAAGAGAAATGACCGATACCACTGGAAGGATCCCTCTTTGGTTGATAGGTACTTTAACCGGTACTCTCGTTATTGGTTTAATAGGTCTCTTTTTTTATGGTTCCTATTCCGGATTAGGATCATCCCTATAGATAATGAAATTTAGTTCATATCTATGGGAACTACTCTACATACAAAAGTGAAAACTAAAAAAGAAAGATAAGACCTTACGGTACCGTAAGGTCTTATCTTTCTTTTTTTAATATATTTTTGGCTTACATTTATGAAATTCATACAAATCCCACGACTGTTCTATTTACTCCCATTCTTTTAGTAAAGTGATAAGACAATATATTCTCATGCTTCTGATATGCAGAAGCATAGCATTCTATCGATCTAGCTTGAATGTTCCTCTTCAAACAAATGTTAATTGATATATTATTCTGCATCAAATTTGTCCATTTCTGGAACAGAGAATTACACAATTCTTTTTTATGGATGTAGAATTACATCTTTTACGTTACGGCCCGAGCTAAAAAATAGATTCGAACAGAAGGAAAGAGCGAATGAATGCTCCCTATCTTCGAAGAAAGATTACTCTAATCTAAAAATTGTATATGTATTCATATTATACATAAGGTATAGGTTCAATTCTTTCGGTCAACTTAAGGGGTAGTAATAGACACATAATTTTATGTACCTAAAAATTCATCTCGGCCAATTGAACTTTCTCAAACTGTTTCTTCTTAAGGACCAGAAATATCTGTGCCAAAATGACAGATGCTAGGAAGAATAAAAGACCTTGAACGCGTAAAGGATCTTGAAGCACTATTTCTGCATCTCCCTGACCAAATCCGCCCACATTAGGATTATTCGTTAACGGCTGATCAACCTTGATCAATTCGCCTTCTGAAACAAGAAGTTCCGGTCCCGAGGGTACAATGTCAACAACTTGTCGACCGTCTAATTGATTATCAATAGTTATTTCATATCCACCCTTTTCTTTACGTAATATTTTGCTCACTCTACCTGTTGCTGAAGCATTATAGACCGTATTGTTGCTCTTGCTGCCATCGGGATAAATTTGGCCTCTTCCTCTATTACCGCCCACATAGATGGGGTATTTAAGAAAGTGAGCTACTTTATTAGTAGAAGGATTTGGTGAAAGGATGGGAAAGAGAATTTCATTATATTTTTGACCGGGAACAGGACCTATTACAATAATGTTTTTTTGATTAGGACGATAGTTCTGGAAAAAAAGATTACCTATTTTTTCTTTCATCTCAGGAGAAATACGATCCAGAGGGGCTAATTCGAAGCCTTCGGGTAAAATAAGAACAGCTCCTACATTTAAATTCCCTTTCTTACCGTTAGCAAGAACTTGTTTTATTTGTGTATCATAGGGAATTTTAACGACTGCTTCAAATACAGTATCGGGAAGCACAGACTGTGGAACTTCAATCTCCACAGGTTTTTTAGCCAAATGACAATTGGCGCATACAATACGCCCAGTTGCTTCTCGAGGATTTTCATAACTTTGCTGTGCAAAAATAGGATATGCATTCGAAATAGATGCCCGAGTAATTATATGTATCATGATCAAGACCGAAATTAATCGAGTTATCCACTTTTTCACCCGGTCGTAATAAGTATTTCTATTTTGCATGGTTCAATTATTGGCTCCAATCCTTGTCTTTTAAAATACATAAGAGTAGGTAGCTATCATAGCTACCTGTATGCAATTTTGCTACTAGATTAGTCAGTAGCGTCTTTCACACTGAACTAGAAACGGAATTAAAAAGGGACAAATAGAAAAAACAGTTGAATTGAACTGTTGTTGAATGAACAAATTCCTTATTCATTTATTGAGTGATAAATTACTACAAGTGAAGGAGATGTACGATTAAGACGACGAAAGATCCAATATTTGAAAATCGTATCCAAAATGACTGGAAAAGTAGAAACAAGACCAGATATTATTCGTTCGTTATGGGCCAATCCATAATTTTCGAAGATCCAATTGATCAAAAGTTCCCAACCATGGGGCGAATGAAACCCGATACATAGATCGGTTGCTAAAAGAATATAAAAAGCTTTGGTTGTATCGCTGAAGCTATAGAATAATTCTTGGATCCAAGAATTAAGAATAGCAAGCTTATTCTTACCCAGGATAAGATAAGCACTTAGAATAACAAAACCCATTATATTTGTTAATAAGTGTAAGATTATTTGGATACAATCTTGATTATACATTTTTACCAATTCAATCATTTTTTTTTGAATCTCTATTCGAGGATCTTGTGAATCCGTTTCCAAAGGATCTTCCACCATTCTTTCTAACATAAAAAGCTCTTCTATTTTCTCAAATCTCCCTAGAGTGCTTTCTTCTTGTATATAATCAAGAATTTTTTGAGATTGATTAGTATTCCACCAATTTGTAACCCAAGGTTCCAAGCCTTTCTGTAATGAAATTGAAATTACCCAAGGTAGTACTACTAGACCTGCAAGATATCGCAGAGAGGCTGATGCTTTATATTTGGCCACTTCCAATTCACGAATCGCTAACGAGCTAGATTCACTTGTTATCTCCGTACGAAATCTGAACAAGGTACGAGTTATAGAACGAGGTATGGGATTCATAGATTGATGTATTGAGTAATTCTTCGACTCCGAAGCATTATATGCTTCGGATAAGCAACGATTCATTCCGAATAAGAATGGGAATAAAAATAGAGATTGTTCCCAGCCGAATCCATAATTTTAAATCGCTTTGATCTAGAATAATTCTGTATTCATTATTTGACTATCAGTTTTTTCTCCGAAGACTTAAAGAAAGTGACATATAAGTCTTCCTTTTTCAAGTGAAAAAGGAGATCAATGTTTCCTACCAAAAAAGATCATAGTTTGGGGATAAGATATATTCGATAAATATATAATATATATCGGGGTTAATCCGGTTGGTATATTAGATTCAATTATCCGATTGAAGTATGCATTTGTAAAAAAAAAAATGCCTTAAAAGGCACGCTATATAATAAGATATATGTGTATTTTTTGATACATTGTATCAGTGTACTGGCTCTATTGGCTCCCTTCTGAAAAGAAGAAGAGCCATGAGGTGTTTGGGAACTGCCGGGAAATACTAATCAGATTTTCTAAGTACTCCCTCCTTTTTTTCCTGGTCGTGAAAATGAACTGCATGTCCTCCCCCCCCCACCAGCCTCTCATTGAAATCTCTTCCTCTCGTATATACTCGGGGATATACCGGTTTCTCTATCGAGAAATAATGAGATCAACTAAAAACCTTCAATAGATACACGTAAAAAACGTGCTAATTCAGCAGCTTTCTGCTCCATTTCACGTAAGGTCAAATTATCTTCAGTACGAATTAAGGGAATTTCTTGTTGACCTTTTATTTGCATATAAATAACACGACGAGGAGAAATACCTTCTTTAACTTCCATTTTGATCGCCCGAATATCTCTTATAGAAAATTGAACTGAAATACAACGATTTCTTCCCGGGAATCCCCAACGAAAAAGACATACAATCCCTTCTTTTTTATCAAACTTATTGTAGCCACTACCCACATTGCACAAAATTGTGCACCATAAATAGGTGCTAATGAATAGACCTGCAATACCATAAAAACACATTACAATTCCTTGTGGAACAAAAAGTATTTGCTGAGATGACAATAGGGGTATCAGATTCCTACCGAGATAACTCGAAATTCCGACTAAAAAAAATCCTAGTGAACCCGAGAAGAGTATACAAGCCCAAAAAAAATTACTCATTTTTCGAGATCCTCTTACGGGTTCTATCAACAGCTGTTTTGATCGACGATTCATAACGAATTGTGTCCTATTTCATTTAAGGCAATGGCCAAATGCTTACTCCTTTGGCGCCCAAAGTAATTCTCATAATTATAAGCTAGCTATACACATCTAAGCATCTAAGCCGAGAATAGAATATCTCGCCTATCATTTACCTCTTTTTTTCCCGTGCTCTCCGTTTGGAACATTGTAACTTATCAATCGATTGTAAAAACGACACTTTATGGGATTAGTCTAATATAAATCCCACTTTATATTCACATAGATATTTATCTATATTCGTGATATATAAGAAACATATCCATTCATGGATGGATATGTATAGATATCCATCCAGATTATATCCATATATTATACCTATATCGTATAGATGGTACATATATATCTATTCATATATGATGAATATATCTATTATCTAGATGGATATCTATTTAGATCTATTTCGTTCATATTTAGAACGAGCATTTTATGCTCTAAGTATATTTTTTATATTGAAACCAATATATGAGATCTTATTGGACTAGATTCACAAAATCTCGTCTTTTTGGATATGGAAATACAAAAAAGCCATTGTAACTGCTGGGAAAAACAGGCCCACTAGAGGCACAAAAATAGAGGATATGCTATTTGCCATAGAACGAGTACCTTAATGAAATATTTTACTTTATTACAAGTAATTATTATAAGACCGAATGAGCGATAGGTCAAAACCAAATAAGTGGTCCTTTCCTTCTTCAGGAACACATCTATAAAAATATTGTTCCTTTTCGCATCAAATAGTTTTTTTGAGTCTAAAACAACTATTTTAGACTCAACCCGGGATCTTCTTTTGATTGATATAGAAGTATCAGATTCTACATATTAAAGACTGAATAAATATATGTAGATCTATTACAATAATGTTTATAGATATTAAAACACCTTATTTATTAGTAAAAAGGATTTCAATCTTGTTTCCTCCTATTTGAAAACCGCGTAGGAATTTCTATTGCATGTAGTTAGAGGATCAATACTTTTGATGTAGATCCGACTTTTCCTTTGTCGCGAACTTGTATCATAATACAAGGTTTCGTTACAAAGAGCTCAATCAATATAATAATTGATTGCTCCTTATAAGCAAGCAAACTCCACAGCGTTGAATCAACGAAACTTGTAAAGCTTCAGTATATCACGCAAAACACCTTTTAAAATACTCCGTGGAACAATTAGATCAAATAACCCATGGTAAAATAAATACTCAGCCGTTTGGAAATCATCATCTTCTATTGTCAGATTTAATGTCTGCTCAATTACTCTTCTACCAGCAAATGCAATGTACGCTTTAGGTTCAGCAATAGTGATATTTGGCAACATGCCGAAACTGGCAGTCACTCCACCTGTTGTGGGAGAAGTAAGAATCGATATATAGAACAACTTTTTCTTACGTTGAAAAATATTCAACGCAGAAGCTATTTTGCCCATCTGCATTAAACTAAAACTTCCCTCTTGCATGCGTGCTCCACCAGAAGCACACACCGTAATCAATGGAAGAGATTTCTTGGTAGCGTACTCGATCAGACGGGTTATTTTCTCACCTACTACCGAGCCCATACTACCCCCCATGAATTGAAAATCCATAACTCCAATTGCGATAGGAATACCATGTAATCGACCTATGCCTGTTTGAATAGCGTCGGTTAAACCTGTGTCTATTTGATAGGAAGTGATATGATCCATATAAGGTTTTTCTTCCATATCAAGTTCCCTCTCTTCCTTTTTCCGCTCTTCACGAAGCTTCTTCTGATTCCTCTTTTCACGATAAATCATATAATGAATCTTTTGGATTTCAAGAGCAAGCTTTCTTTCTGGAGCTTTCTCCTCGCAAGGCAAAATATTATACTCCTTCAAAAACTGTTCAGAAAAAGAATCTTCAGGAACCTCCTCTTCATCAACTTCCTCCTCAGGAACCTCCTCTTCATCAACTTCCTCCTCAGGAATCTGCTCAGAGGGTGAAGGTCCCTTCTGGGAAGATGCAGCAATGTTCTCACGAAGTGAACGAACCTCCTCAGGAAGTGAAGGAGCCTCCTTAGAAGGAATCTCCTCTTCTGAATCTTCAGAAAAATCCTTTAACCACCAATTTAACCACCGAAGAAATTCTTCTGACGATTCAGCTGAAACTGGAGTATACTGTTCAAGATACTTTTCCCAAGTCCGTAGGGACTTAGAGTCGTCCCAAAATTGTTCAGAAAAAGGGTCTTGAGGAACCTCGTCTTCAGTGTCTTCAGAAGAACTATCTTTTATTCCTCTAAAATAATTTAGAGAACAAGAATCCATCAAAGTAACTATCTTTCCATATAAGAGGATCCCTTGCAGTTCATCTTTGAAAGATTGAACTTCTAAAGATTTTAGATCTATCTTATCTAAAATATATATATGCCGTTGAAAACAACTTAGAGCAAAATTCATTAGTATTTGCTTGAGATATCTACGGAATATCCTTTTCAATATATTAAAAATATTTTCCTTATTATTGTTTGGGGTCCACTCTCGCATCTCATTAAAACTATTTCTAAACTTCTCTTCTATATATTTGATATCTTGCGTCAATTTTTCTATATATTCGAAATCTTGCATCAGATTTTCTGGATATTCGAAATCTTGCATCAAATTTTCTGGATATTCGATATCTTGAATCAAATTTTCATTAATGGAAGGCCCCTCTTCTATTATCTCCTCGAAAATTTCTTCTGTAAGTAGAAGTTCTTCAATTTTTGGAAGAAATTTCCAAAGCAAAAATGAATAATATATACAGAAATTCCAGCGATAATCTATCGAAATTCTCGAATTTTTCCCGTTCATTTGCCAAAAAATCTCCATCTTTTCTTCAGTTCGAAGATTTTCAAACTCGGAAAAAACATCTATGGTACATAGATTTTCATCCATGGGAACCCAAGTGCCAGAATCCACTAAAAGTTCAATCCTATCAGAACTACTCATTTGCATAGGAAAGCCACAATCTTGGCAAATTGCCATATTTTGCCTCAAATGCTTCCTAAATTGCATATTGTAACAATTATCGCATTGCGCCCATAATTGTCTCAAACGCTCATTATCAATCAGCTGAGGCTGTTCAGTATTTTCATCTCCTTTCTTGACAATAGCGAGGTGATTCGCTTTCTCGGTCAAATCCTCAATTACTCGATTAATTCGACGTCGTTCTTCGTGCCATTCTCTTAAAGTCATAATATCTCCTTCATCGTATACAATATACGAATACACTAAATTTATTCATTTGATTCATAGGAAAGTGGAATAGTATAAAATAGAGAAGGTGAATAAAATTCCAAAGGAAAACGTATTAATTATTCTTATTCTTCTTAGAATCAGAAGAAACAGACAGAAGGAAACACTAGTTTCATCAACGTCTCCCGCTCGTACCTCTCGCCCGCCAAAAGGGTCTTTTATATAAGACCCGTTCGTTGGTTCTCTTGCTAAACCCAGCAAACATTCAAGAGATCTATCCTAGATGGATCTATCCTAGATCCGGAAAAATACCCCTAAAATGGATTTACCTCGAATGAAGTTCAATTATTTGATTTCTTCAATATTATCGAACTTCACAGAAACCTTTTCTTTGAATCTAAATCAAAAATCGATTCATATTGTGAGATACCACGACACGATAAAGAGCATTTTATCGCAAAAAAGCCTATGTCCATCCCAAATAGAAGATATTAATCGAATAGGGTTCGGGCTAGAAGGGATTTGAACCCTTGACTCCAAGGTCCGGAACCATGTGCTCTGATCCACTGAGCTACCAACCCCTACAAGGTAAAAAAGTATGTACTTTATTCATATATAAAGTACATATGTGTCTATGCATAGACATAATGGAACGAAGTGATACTGAAATGAAGACATCCAATGTTTTATTGATCCGGCAACATAATGTATTACTGTGGAGTAGTTAGCGGGCGATCTATTGGGATTGTAGTTCAATTGGTTAGAGTACCGCCCTGTCAAGACGGAAGTTGCGGGTTCGAGCCCCGCCAGTCCCGGTCGAATTGAATAAGTTTACCCTTTTTTTATCTCTATGCCCGGAGAACAGGAAAAAAGGATTGGTAGACAGACCCAGATGGAGATATCCAGAAATTGAGTAAATCTCAATTTGGATCGACAGGATGAGATTCTGTCGATCCAATGTAGAATCCGTTGGTTAATTATGCCACCATTCCAATAAGAACATCAGATTATCGTATCTGATTCGTACAAATCAGCATTCGCGATTCGGCTCAATTTTTCTAGTAAAAGATTGGGCCGAGTTCGATCCGATTAGGATAACCAATGAATGAAAACTGGATTATAAAGTATCAATAGTTTCAAATTCAAATATGATCTCTTTCCATACTTCACAAGCAGCAGCTAGTTCGGGACTCCATTTACTAGCTTCACGGATCACTTCATTACCTTCACGAGCAAGATCACGTCCCTCATTACGTGCTTCTACACAAGCTTCTAAAGCAACCCGATTGGCTACTGCACCAGGTGCATTTCCCCAAGGGTGCCCCAAAGTTCCTCCACCAAACTGTAATACAGAATCATCCCCAAAGATCTCGGTCAGAGCAGGCATATGCCAAACATGAATACCCCCCGAAGCTACAGGTAGGACACCTGGCATAGATACCCAATCTTGAGTGAAATAAATACCACGACTTCGGTCTTTTTCAATAAAATCATCACGTAGCAGATCCACAAAACCCAAAGTTACTTCTCGTTCTCCTTCGAGTTTACCTACTACAGTACCGGCGTGAATATGATCTCCCCCAGACATACGCAACGCTTTAGCTAGTACACGAAAGTGCATACCGTGATTTTTTTGTCTATCAATAACTGCATGCATTGCGCGGTGAATGTGAAGAAGTAGGCCGTTGTCTCGGCAATAATGAGACAACGAAGTATTCGCCGTAAACCCCCCCGTCAGATAGTCATGCATAACGATAGGAACTCCCAATTCTCTAGCGAATACCGCTCTTTTTATCATTTCTTCACATGTACCTGCGGTAGCATTCAGGTAATGCCCCTTAATTTCACCCGTTTCAGCCTGAGCTTTAAAAATTGCTTCAGCGCAAAAGCAAAAACGATCTCTCCAGCGCATAAATGGTTGGGAATTTACATTCTCATCATCCTTCGTGAAATCAAGTCCACCACGAAGACATTCGTAAACTGCTCTACCATAATTCTTTGCAGACAGACCCAATTTTGGTTTGATGGTACATCCCAATAAGGGGCGGCCATATTTATTTAATTTATCTCTTTCCACCTGGATACCATGTGGTGGACCTTGGAAAGTTTTGGAATAAGCAGGAGGAATTCGCAGATCTTCCAGACGTAGAGCCCGTAGGGCTTTGAATCCAAAAACATTACCTACAATGGAGGTGAACAGGTTAGTAACAGAACCTTCTTCAAAAAGGTCTAAGGGATAAGCTACATAGACAATAAATTGATTTTCCTCTCCAGGAACAGGTTCGATGTCATAGCATCGCCCCTTGTAACGATCGAGGCTGGTAAGTCCATCGGTCCAAACAGTAGTCCATGTACCAGTGGAAGATTCGGCAGCTACTGCCGCTCCTGCTTCCTCGGGGGGCACTCCGGGTTGAGGAGTGACTCGGAATGCTGCCAAGATATCAGTATCTTTGGTCTGATATTCCGGAGTATAATAAGTTAATCTGTAATCTTTAACACCAGCCTTGAACCCAGCACTTGCTTTAGTCTCTGTTTTTGGTGACATAAAAAAGTCCCTCCCTATGATTGATTGATCAGTTAATCACTCTTACAACGACGAGGTCTGCTCGACCTGGGTCAAACGTAACGTAAATAATTCAGTTGCGCCAATCGATTAGTTATCCGTAATTGGACAATAAAACTTGTCCGGATACATTATTGTATAGTGTTCTGTATGTATAACGCAACCCAAAAATTTACCTTGTTTCCCGGTGGACCCGGGGATCTTTTAGCTATTAATTTAGCCCATGGATTTAAAGAAACAAATTGACTATTTACCGTAGTATATGGAAATGTGAATTAATTATACAGGTAATAATTATATATCTGAAAAAGTAGAGAAAGAAGACGAGAAGAGGAACGGGGGGGGGGGGGAGAAAAACAAACAACGAGAGAGAGAAAAAGGTTATGAATAGAATCCCAGTTACATATCTTACAGAGGATCTATGCATAGGGTTAAATATTCCTATTTCCAGACAAACCGAAGACTTTCTGATAATCCTAATTCATCTACTTCATATTACAAATAGGAAATGTATTAATTAGGAGACGAAATAGCCTCAATAGCTTCTAATCGTGTTCTAGCTCTTTTGAGAGCTACGTCAGCCTCAATTGCTTGTCTCTTACCTCGAGCTCGAGCAAGGTCTGCTTTAGCTATACGAAAATCTTCCCGAGCCTCTTGAAGATCAATGTCAATACCTCTTTCTGCATTATTTACCAATACAGTGACATTATTATCGTCTATCTTGGCAAATCCACCCATCAATGCCATAGTGGACCACTGCGCATCGAGACGTATTTTAATAACCCCAATATCTAAAGCTGTAACAAGTGAAGCATGATTTGGTAATACACCAATTTGACCACTATTGGTAGATAGGATGATTTCTTTAACTTCTGAATCCCAAACAACTCGATTAGGAGTCAGCACACGAAGATTTAGGGTCATTTGACAAATTAACTTTCCACTTTGAAGTTCATAGCTTTCGCGGTAGCTTCATCGATGTTACCCACCAAATAAAAAGACTGTTCAGGGAGACCATCTAATTCTCCGGAAAGAATCATTTGAAACCCCCTAATTGTTTCTATAAGACTAACATATTTACCTGGAGAGCCAGTGAATACCTCTGCTACGAAAAACGGTTGTGACAAGAACCGCTCAATTTTTCTTGCTCTTGCTACGGTTAAACGATCCTCTTCTGATAATTCGTCCAGTCCAAGAATAGCTATAATATCTTGAAGTTCCTTATAACGTTGTAAAGTTTGCTTAACTCCTTGTGCAGTTTCATAATGTTCCTCGCCCACGATCGAAGGTTGGAGCATAGTCGATGTTGAATCTAAAGGATCGACCGCTGGATAGATGCCCTTGGAAGCTAATCCTCTCGACAATACGGTAGTAGCATCCAAATGTGCAAATGTTGTAGCAGGAGCAGGATCGGTCAAGTCGTCCGCAGGTACATAAACTGCTTGAATGGAGGTTATAGATCCCTCTTTGGTAGAGGTGATTCTCTCTTGCAAAGACCCCATTTCCGTGCCAAGAGTTGGCTGATAGCCCACGGCGGAAGGCATTCTGCCTAATAGGGCGGATACCTCTGATCCTGCTTGGACAAAGCGGAAAATATTGTCAATGAATAAGAGTACGTCTTGCTTATTGACATCCCGGAAATATTCTGCCATGGTTAGGGCAGTTAAACCGACTCTCATACGAGCTCCTGGTGGTTCATTCATCTGCCCATAGACCAGAGCTACTTTGGATTCTGATATATTTTGTTCCCTGATGACTCCCGATTCTTTCATTTCCATATAAAGATCATTTCCTTCGCGGGTACGCTCTCCCACCCCACTAAATACAGATACGCCTCCGTGAGCCTTAGCAATGTTGTTGATTAACTCCATAATAAGTACTGTTTTACCCACTCCAGCCCCACCGAATAGCCCGATTTTCCCCCCACGGCGGTAAGGAGCTAAAAGATCCACTACTTTAATACCTGTTTCAAAGATTGAAAATTTGGTATCTAACTGCGTAAAGGCGGGAGCAGGTCTATGAATAGGAGACCTTGTGCTAGCATCTACAGGACCTAAATCGTCAACAGGTTCTCCAAGAACATTAAAAATTCGTCCAAGAGTAGTTCCACCAACCGGAACACTAAGAGGAGCCCCCGTATCAATAACTCTCATTCCTCTCATCAAACCATCTGTAGCACTCATAGCTACAGCTCGAACCTTATTATTTCCTAATAATTGTTGTACCTCACAAGTAACTTGAATTAGTTGACCTGTTGTATTTTGGTCCTTCACTATTAAAGAATTGTAAATATAAGGCATACCATCTGGAGGAAAAGATACATCTAGTACAGGGCCAATGATCTGAGCAATACGGCCTACATTTTTTTCTACAAGTGTGGAAATTCCAAGAACAAAAGGATTGGTTCTCATAAAAAAAAAAAGAGATTTATTTTCATTGTTTGCTGATACTATTAAATGTGGTGTATCAAGTTGATGAGTCAATCATGACTGAGAGCTACCACTTCGATTTACTTAGTAATATCTTTGATAGTTCAACTTCAATAATAATCTTAAAATGCATTCCTTATTCCCATGAAATAAAAATTGATTTAGAAATAACAAAGTAGAAAAACTTCTTAGGTGCCATTGAGTCCTCAACGGCATCCAAGAAGTTTTACCTACTATTGGATTTGAACCAATGACTCTCGCCGTATGAAAGCGATACTCTAACCACTGAGTTAAGTGGGTCTTTTATCATCATAGGTATTTAATTGGGCTTATAAACTATTTTAAATGGAATTCAACCAATAAACAATATGCCCCTAACTAAATAATATTAGATCATGAAATATCTACCTTGACATATAGTGATCTGTTTGGTTAGTATAATATATTACCAGGATTGGCAAGGGCTATAGCTCAGCAAGGTAGAGCACCTCGTTTACACGTGCGCCGATGGTTTTCAGGAGAGTTTATCGGTTTATCCGATCTAAAAATAGATCCAATAGTCTTACTCTATGAATTGGGAGAACAATAGCATGACAAAAAATTCGAATCAATTTGATTCGAATTCTAGATCTAATTGATATGGTCAATCTCAGGGCTATTCAATGCCAGGCATAATGAGTATAATATGGGGACCTCAAAATAAATTCTTTTTGCTTTATGAACTTTGAGGTGTAAGAAGTCTCATATTACTTTTCATTTTCGAAGCGATAGAGACTCCTTTTGAGTTGATCTATGTCTGAGTAAGGCAGACCTACGTCAAGGGAACTTTTTGAATCACTTTGGGATTGCTTTTGGAAAAAAATCCCATTTGGAGCATACGGAGCCATCTTATTTTCTTCCTAGAAAGAGGAGAATGGCAGACTAACTGATCAATCCATCAGTTAGTGACAGAGCCCAATGCAATAAAAATGCATGTTGGGTTCTTAGAACAGTTCAATTCATTTCGATAATAAAAACTTTGATCTGTTTCACCGAGAAGGTCTACGGTTCGAGCCCGTATAGCCCTATACGATGGACTAAGTTCTGGTACTCTTATATTCCCTCAATTTACTATTGCTTCTATGACCCGATCCTAACTAAAAACTGGGTCAGATCGTATCAACTATTCTCGTGTGCCTATGAGGATTAATAGGCGCGTGGGAATAAGGCAGATCGATCAAATTTCATTGATCGAAATGAAATTGATACCGTATGATTGGGCTTATTCATTGTTCATTATTTAAATGAATCTGTGTGTGTGTTTTTTTTTTTAACAAAAAAGATAGATCTTTGGATTTATCCCACCTACCCAACGGAACAGAGGAACAAAGGAATTCAATCCTCTAACGAATGATAAAACCAAAGTGTTGTCACTTAGACTCTAACCGTTGTTCGTTACAAACAGAAACTTGTTGTTTAGTATTTGTTTCGTTCTGAGAAATGATCCATTAGGTAACATAATATATCTAACCGATTGAATAAAAAAAAAGCTTCAAGAATTCTGTTGAAGGAATGCCCTCTGTTTCACCGTAATCCATACGTCCTGCGATTTTTGATAACAGGATCAATCAGATGATCTGTTAGCTCCAAACACACTCATTCTTTCATGGATTTACCTACATATTCTTAATACCCGGCTGGAAAGAATCAATTTTGTTGATCTCGCCTAAACGCGAACCTTCGGTTCGTGCTCTTCCTAACCCTAAGATCATAACATGTTAGTTATGATATTTATCGGGAACCCACATTCATGTTTAAAACAACAGAGAATTTGATCTATTTCACAGGAGTTTATTTATGTTTCCATTTTCCGAATATGAACCTTTTTGGGTATTTCTAACAATATCCAGCTTTATCCCTATTATGGCATTCTCAATTTCAGGAGCTTTGGCTCCTATAAGTAAAGGACCAGAGAAGCCCACTAGTTACGAATCTGGTATAGAACCCTTGGGGGATACTTGGATCCAATTTAGGATTCGTTATTATATGTTCGCTTTAGTGTTCGTTGTGTTTGATGTCGAAACAGTGTTCCTATATCCGTGGGCTATGAGTTTTGATATTGTGGGTATATCCACATTGATAGAAGTTTTTATTTTCGTGTTTATCTTAATTGTTGGTTTAGTTTATGCATGGCGAAAAGGAGCATTAGAATGGTTTTAACTTACAAGTTTTTGGGCGGTGGGAGAGAGGTAGAAGATTCCATAAAGTCAGTAATAACCCCTATAGAATCAGCTCTACTTGATCGAACAACTCAAAATTCAGTGATTTCAACTACCGTAAATGATCTGTCAAATTGGGCCAGACTCTCCAGTTTATGGCCGCTACTTTATGGCACTAGTTGTTGCTTCATCGAATTTGCTTCATTAATAGGTTCGCGATTCGATTTCGATCGTTATGGTCTGGTACCAAGATCAAGTCCTAGACAAGCTGACCTCATTATAACAGCTGGCACTGTGACGATGAAAATGGCTCCTTCTTTGGTGAGATTATACGAACAAATGCCCGAACCAAAATATGTCATTGCTATGGGAGCCTGTACTATTACAGGAGGAATGTTTAGTACAGATTCTTATAGCACCGTCCGCGGAGTGGATAAGTTAATTCCGGTAGATGTCTATTTGCCGGGTTGCCCGCCTAAACCAGAGGCTATTATAGATGCTATAATAAAACTTCGTGAAAAGATAGCTCGAGAAATATATGAAGATAGGTTTGAGCCTCAACAAAGAAAGAGATTTTTCACTCTAAATCATGGGTTTCATGTTGTACCCAGTATGAATACTGAAAATGAAGAACAACAATTTTTACATGAATTTACCGAACCTCCAATTGAATCGACTTTCGAGGTATTCTCCGAAATGCCCGAATCTATTTCAGGGATACCCCTTGAAAAATAAAGAATTAGGGAATGAAAAAATCTTTAGTGGAAAGTAACGAATAGGAAATCCAATTTTTTGCAATTGCATAAAAAATGTTAACCCCCTATACAAATACCTTGACAAAAAGTGCAGATAAAATCAGGGGTCGATTATCTGCTTGGCTAGCCAAGCATAAGTTAGCTCATAGACCTTTGGGTTTCGATTATCAAGCCACAGAGACGTTACAGATAAAATCTGAAGATTGGGCTTCGATAGCCATCGCTTTATATGTTTATGGCTTTAACTATCTCCGTTCCCAGTGTGCCTATGATGTAGCACCAGGGGGATTATTGGCTAGTGTATATCATCTTACAAAAATAGATGATAATGCAGATCAACCTGAAGAGGTCTGTATAAAAGTTTTTGTCGCAAGGGAAGATCCCAGAATCCCGTCTGTTCTCCGTATTTGGAAAGGTGCTAATTGGCAAGAACGAGAATCTTATGATATGTTGGGAATCTTTTATGAAAGTCATCTATGTCTCAAACGTATATTGATGCCTGAGAGTTGGATTGGTTGGCCTTTACGCAAAGACTATATTGCACCTGATTTTTATGAGATACAAGATTCTTATTGAATAAGATAAATGTAAACAACCTTTACTTTTGCAAAGTTATAGATCTAAAACTTTGCAGCATCTATTTCAGATGCTATGGAATAGAAAGGACCACAAACAAGGTTTGGTACATGTGTATTCCCACACATTCATTGTATATCGAGACAGATGGGTGAAAAAAATCTTTTGTTGGCGCACCACAAATGATGTACAACGAGCACGTTGAATGATGTACCACGAGCTATTTACGAAAACGAAAGATTCAATTTGACTTTTACTAATTTGAGTTGAAAATAGATTCAATCTATTCCCACCGTCAAATCTTTCCATACTTCTGAGTTTTTACTGATATATATATATATATCCAAGGTATCCAGTTACATCTGGAATAAAGAAGGAAAATAGAAACAGGGAAGTATAGAACGAAACATATTTAATACTACCTCGTATAATACATACGGATACATATATCCGTATATATAGATATATCCATATCTATATCTGATGTATCGTTTTTTAAATGAGTCTGCATGCCAGGAACCAGATTTGAACTGGTGGCACGAGGATTTTCAGTCCTCTGCTCTACCAACTGAGCTATCCCGGCTCTTCTTTGTGCATCATCCTAGTGTAAACCCTGAACTTGTGTTAACTAATCCCCCTTTCGAGGTCCATTTTACATCGGTAGGTCACCATTTGAAGGACTACAAACGAATAGGATTCATTACAATTCGACATCAGTATATGATATACATAGATCATATATATATATATATGATCTATGATCAACTTGTTGTAATGTTTACAACATTCGTGTTTCTACTTTCTCCTTCTACTTTCTCCAAAGTAGTGGAATGATAGATAACAAGAATTAATATCTAAAAGAAAGTGAGAATTTGAACTTCTCGACAGAATTGGCAAAAAAAAAGAATGATAAATCAGTATTTTGGAAATGAACCTGGGAATAGAGGGACTTGAACCCTCAAGGTCTAAAAAAACCGACGGATTTTCTTTCTACTACAATTTACATTGTTGTTACTGGCATTGACATGTAGAATTGGACTCTATCTTTATTCTCGTCCAATCATTCATTCCAAAAACTGAGTGGACTTCTCTTTCTAGAGAAGTTCCTCAATTTATTTTAGTTAATAGTTAACTAAGTTTCGATTGATTGAGTTTTGAGTGATTGATGGTATTAATCACTTCTATTTATTTAAGCATAAATAAAGAGAATTTTATATAGAAAAAATATTGGATCAAATGATTTTTATTCGTTAGAAAAACTTCCATCGAGTCTCTGCACCTATCCCTCTCTAGGAGGAAAACTTTTATTCCTAGAAACCAGATTTGGCTCAGGATTGCCCATTCAAAATATATATATATCCAAGGGTTCCCTGGATTTGGAAGCTATCACTTAGTACGTTTCCATACCAAGGCTCAATTCGATCAAGTCCGTAGCGTCTACCAATTCCGCCATATCCCCGTTCTCGGAAAACGAGATTAAAGTCTAATCTATCTCCTTCTACTATTTCTCTTTTATAAGAGTCATTAATTAGATATTAATCTAATGGGTGGCATAAATGTGCCTTTTTACTCCCCTCTCTCTCGCCATCTCTACTTTCTGGCTGAGAATCATTATATTGTTTCTGTATTTTAAATGCAATGTAGTTATTTACTCTTTTCTAATTAGAAATAATGAAACGGTCACTATCAGTTGACTTTTTGTTCTCTTTCCCCCCTTAAAAAAAAAAAAATAGAAATTAAAGCAACCTTTCAATCTAATCTGGATTGCGCTATTGAGTCTAGAATCGCTATAATTGTTAAGATCCCAAAGAAATTATGGATCGTGCACCAATGAGTATTGGGTTATATCTCCCATTAATGCCTGCTTAGCTCAGAGGTTAGAGCATCGCACTTGTAATGCGATGGTCATCGGTTCGATCCCGATAGCTGGCTCTTTTACGTTCTTCCGTTGGTTTCCCTATAACCAACAATATTTGGTTAGGACCAAAAAATAGGAAGAAAACTCTTTATCTTTCAATCGTTGGTCCACCAAGTAAGTTTCCACTAGTTAAGGGGATTAATTTTTGGAGAAATCCAAAAGGATTGCTCCGATCCAAACAAAATTGGAAACATTTTGTTCTTCGTATAAAATCATTCAAGTATTCGTACGGTTTATACTATTCCTCTTTCCAGCACTATTCTTTTTTTCATTTCGCTAAGGAGTTTTTTTATGTCCCGTTATCGAGGACCTCGTATAAAACTAATACGTCGTCTGAACAATTTACCAGGGCTTACCAAATATAGAAGAGTTGATCGTGAGAAAGAGAAAAAATCTCGATATCGTATCCGCCTAGAAGAAAAACAAAAAGTGCGTTTTCATTACGGACTGACAGACCGACAATTACTTCAATATGTTCGTATTGCTAGAAGAGCCAAAGGCTCCACGGGACAGGTCCTATTGCAATTACTTGAAATGCGTTTGGATAATATTATTTTTCGATTGGGTATGGCTCTCACCATTCCCGGAGCCAGACAATTGGTCAACCATAGACATATTCTGGTCAATGGCCGTATGGTAGATATACCGAGTTATCGTTGCAACCCCAAAGATGTGATTACTATAAAAGATCGACAAAGATCAATGAATATCATTACTAAAAATTTGGATCTGTCTAAAAAACATCAAGAAAGATCGAGACTCATCTCTAAGAGAATCATTAATCGGAAATTTATTCTCTTTTTCCGATTTAAAAAACATTTTATGAAGCATACAGTGCCATTTCATTTGACTCTTGATTCGTCACGATATAAAGGAGTGGTTAAATATAAAGGAATAGTTAATCAAATAATAGATAGTACAGGGATTGGTTTAAACATTAATGAATTGTTGGTCATAGAGTATTTTTCCCGTCGAGCCTAAATTGAGAATGAAAATGAAGGATTTCTGGATATCTGGGCAATTACGCCCTTCTCCCTTCTCCCTTCTCTCTCTACTCTCCCAAAGTACGCAAATAGAAAGTAGGCAAATAGATAGAATTGTTTCGTTATTTGGGTAAATCGATATTCTAAAATCATTCTGTAGGTTACATTATAATTTTGTTATTCATGATACATTGATTGTCCCCCCTTTTCTTTCAATATTTGTTTACTTTCCCATACCGCTGTTTATTTTCTTACACCAATTGTTGTATAACAGGATAGAACGGGAGTTGCGGGACAATGAGATAAACCCGATTGTGATTCAACAGATCAGGAAAATGATGGAAAAGAGAATAAGGTAAAGATACGGAAAGAGAGGGATTCGAACCCCCGGTAGACGTAAGCCTACATAGCAGTTCCAATGCTACGCCTTGAACCACTCGGCCATCTTTCCTATGAGATGCTATGCCTTGGATATAATCAATTAAAATTCAATTAAAGTAGTGGATAGCAAATTCTTTTTAGAGATTATATTTGTTCATATACACAAAAACTTCTGCGGGAATAGAGTATTTGTTCAATCCCCGAAAACACAAAAGGGCATTTTACCAAACTTCCTCCTATTTTGGGAAATCCTCCTTTTTCTTTCTCAATCTGTCGATCTTATCTTATCCGGATTTATTATATGATCAAATTGGTAAATTTAGATAAATCGACTAATCCATTCCATATGATGAATGATATAATCATGATGATTCTTTATCATCATCGTGTCTGGCTAAGAATCGATTGGCCATGATCCGTCGTGCAAATTCTATCATAATAACCCTATTTTTTTCTATAGTCTTTAACCCTGTATAAAAGAAGGGTTTTTTTAATAGGGGATTCTCTATTGTCCATCCGTCAATAGAATGAACATACTTTCCGAGTATTTTCTATCTATTCCTATTCAGAATAATGAATTCGAAATGTGCGTATATTTACGATTGGAAAATATATTTATTTTTTTTTATGGTATTGCGCACCGGAAAAGAATTTTATTCATGGGATCATTTCCATATGGGGAATGAAGGAAATTTTTTAATCTCTAATTGACTATGCCTAGATCTCAGAAAAATTACAATTTTATCGATAAGACGTTCACAATTGTAGCGGATATATTATTGCAAATAATCCCGATGGCTTCAGGGGAAAAAGAGGCATTTACTTATTACAGAGATGGTGTGATTTGAATCATTTTCTCTTTTTTTTTATCCTTTTGGGGATTCAAGATATTGAGTCAAACAAAACTTACGCTTAGTGAAGGTGACTTTTAAACATAGAACAATCCCTTCTGTCGTGTATCCCCGATTGATGCAGCCTTAGATGCTTTGATCTTCTGAGATTCTGGTATCAAACGAAAGGTTACACCTATGTGATAGACCTTAACAGTCAAACCTATCGGATAGGCACGCATAGAGGAAAAAGCACTACGTGTGGTAATCGACAACACAAACGCTTCGTTATGATACACATTACTCCCCCCCTTTTTTTTGTTTTAAGGAGCAGAAATGGTTAGGACAACAAACACCCATCTCGTTTGTACTTCGGATACCGATATCATAGAACCATCGGAGATTGTTGAAGTGACTAATCCCCAGAAAATACGCTGCGTTAAGAACAAAGAAATTGTTAGAGGTTCAATTTGTAGTGCTAAGATCTTTGGTGTTAAGAAAAGAATCTTTGCAAGAAGGATGGCTAGAGATTTATCGCCAATACACTAGCCCCTATCAATTCATAATATAGGGTCTTTTCCAATTTCACGGATTACTTCCCTCAATATGTAGAAAAAGGAGGAGCCGTATGAGGTGAAAATCTCATGTACGGTTTTGAAGCGGAGATCATTTCGATCAAATGAACGACCGTCACGGATGTCAGCTCAATCCGAAGGGGAATATGCGGAAGCTTTACAAAATTATTATGAAGCTATGCGACCGGAAATTGATCCTTATGATCGAAGTTATATACTCTATAATATAGGTCTTATCCACACGAGTAATGGGGAGCATACCAAGGCTTTGGAATATTATTTCCAGGCATTGGAACGAAACCCATCTTTACCGCAAGCTCTTAATAATACGGCCTTGATCTGTCATTACGTGCGGCTATCTGTACTATAGAATGAATTCGTTTAGAACTACTACGGAGAACGACAGAAGAAGAGGCTTTCTACATATGCACCGTCCAAAGTCACGGGGTTTATCAGCTGTGGGAAAAAATAACATTCCTCATAGGAGCCCAAATAGGAATGGATAAATAGAGCCTCAATATTCCATGGATAAAATCATTCAATTGATATGGAAAGCACCATAAAGATCAATTATTGAAAGTTTGGGCTGATACGATCAAATCTGCTCATTGACAAAAATAAGGAATCAACTTATGTAATAAAGTAGATTTACTAAGCTATTGAGCAGCGGTGTAGCATCAGATCCTAAAGATGTAAAGTACTCGCCTACCAGTTAGAGACGGAAAGTACTCTTAAAAATTTCTATACAGAAGTGAGATAGTTACCTCTCAAAAAGACTTCTATTTGGATAATCTGAAGTATATATCTTCGTTTATATACTTCATCTTTCTGGGGGTGGGAGAAAAGAGAAAACCTTATTATTGATTGAAAGTGAGGTTTGAAACTCATGTCATTGACCCTTTCTGGCCCTTTGGTTAACTCTAACCCATTGCCAACGAATAATCATTTTGTAAGTTTGGGTAAAGGACTACAGAACAGAATAGTGAATTGAGCCGTATGAGGTAGGAAACTCTCAAGTACGGTTCTATGGGAGGAAGACTTTTATAAGTTGACCCATCCCGACCGAGGAGAACAGGCCATTCGACAGGAAGATCCTGAAATTGCGGAGGCTTGGTTCAATCAAGCTGCTGAGTATTGGAAACAAGCTATAGCACTTGCCCCAAGCAACTACATCGAAGCACAAAATTGGTTAAAGATTACGGGGCGCTTTGGAGAATGAGAATCTCTGGTATGATCATACCAGAGAAATCGTTGGGATTATTTCGGAAGAAATCAATGGAATTATTTCATTGTAATTTCTCGAATTAGTCTTCCAACTGCATTGGCTTCTCATATCCTTGGAATATATTGACAATATAACAAGGAATACCTTTTGTGGATCGTTAATGAGAGAGATCTTTTGAATAGGGCCAAATCCGGGGATGTCTTTTATTAATGATCCATGAATAATAAAAAGTTATCGTTATTCATAAATGTGATCTGCGGGGGGTCCAGATATATGGGTAAATACAGCTGGATATGAATATAATAATGATCATTACACCAATAAATAGGTTTTTACGTTAGGCCGAATGATAAATGTTTTTCCAAACCCATAACGGTCCATTGGGCACATATTAGATATGTCATAATAAATTTGAACACCTGCCTCAGATCGACTTCCTATCATAGTTGCTCTAGTCATGAACTGGGAAATAAATAAAGAAAGGAACGAGTTGAGAACATATATATATCATTCAATAATTCCTTCCTGTTGGCGGGTTTTTCTTATGTCTCGTCTGGAAAGAGGGGAACTCAATGACTATTCGTTCACCGGAAACAGAAGTAAAGATCGTGGTGGAGAGGGATCCTATTAAAACCTCTTTTGAAAAATGGGCCAAACCTGGTCATTTCTCAAAGACGCTAACTAAGGGACCTAATACTACCACTTGGATCTGGAATCTACATGCTGATGCTCACGATTTTGATAGCCATACCAATGATTTGGAAGAGATCTCTCGCAAAGTATTTAGTGCTCATTTTGGTCAACTAGCCATCATCTTTATTTGGCTAAGCGGGATGTACTTTCACGGCGCTCGTTTCTCCAATTATGAGGCATGGTTGAGCGATCCTATTCACATCAAACCGAGTGCTCAGGTAGTTTGGCCAATAGTGGGTCAAGAAATTCTGAATGGGGATGTAGGCGGAGGTTTTCGAGGAATACAAATAACCTCCGGATTCTTCCAGATTTGGCGAGCATCAGGAATAACTAGTGAATTACAACTTTACTGCACCGCAATTGGTGCATTGATCTTTGCAGCGTTAATGCTTTTTGCTGGTTGGTTCCATTATCACAAAGCTGCTCCAAAATTAGCTTGGTTTCAAGATGTAGAATCCATGTTGAACCACCATTTAGCAGGGTTACTAGGACTTGGATCTCTATCTTGGGCAGGACACCAAGTACATGTTTCTTTACCTATTAACCAACTCCTAGATGCTGGAGTTGATCCTAAAGAGATACCGCTTCCTCATGAATTTATTTTAAATCGCGATCTTTTAGCCCAACTCTTTCCCAGTTTTGCTGAGGGGTTGACCCCATTTTTCACCTTGAATTGGTCGGAATATTCGGATTTTTTGACTTTTCGTGGAGGACTCAATCCGGTAACAGGAGGTCTATGGCTGACCGATACTGCACATCATCATTTGGCTATTGCAATTCTTTTTATTATTGCTGGTCATATGTATAGGACTAATTGGAGTATTGGCCATAGCCTCAAGGAAATTTTGGAAGCTCATAAAGGCCCATTTACAGGAGAGGGTCATAGAGGTCTTTACGAGATCTTAACTACCTCGTGGCATGCTCAATTAGCTCTTAACCTAGCTATGTTAGGATCTTTAACTATTGTTGTAGCTCACCACATGTATTCCATGCCTCCCTATCCATACCTTGCTATTGACTATGGTACACAGCTCTCTCTGTTCACACACCATATGTGGATTGGTGGGTTTCTGATAGTTGGGGCTGCTGCACATGCAGCTATTTTTATGGTAAGAGACTATGATCCAACTACTCAATACAACAATCTATTAGATCGTGTTCTTAGACATCGTGATGCAATTGTATCACACCTCAACTGGGCATGTATATTCTTAGGCTTCCATAGCTTTGGTTTGTATATTCATAATGATACTATGAGCGCTTTAGGGCGTCCTCAAGATATGTTTTCAGATACTGCTATACAATTACAACCCATTTTTGCTCAATGGATACAAAACACTCATGCTTCAGCACCTAGTTTAACAGCTCCTGATGCTACAGCGAGCACGAGCTTAACCTGGGGGGGTGGTGATTTGGTAGCAGTAGGTAACAAAGTGGCTTTGTTACCTATTCCATTAGGAACCGCGGACTTTTTGGTACATCATATTCATGCTTTTACTATCCATGTGACTGTATTAATATTACTTAAAGGTGTCTTATTTGCCCGTAGCTCTCGTTTAATACCCGATAAAGCAAATCTTGGGTTTCGCTTTCCTTGTGACGGACCTGGGAGGGGAGGAACATGCCAAGTATCTGCCTGGGATCATGTTTTCCTGGGGTTATTCTGGATGTACAATGCAATTTCAGTAGTAATATTCCATTTTAGCTGGAAAATGCAGTCCGATGTTTGGGGTAGTATAAGTGATCAAGGAGTGGTCACTCATATCACGGGAGGAAACTTTGCGCAGAGTTCTATTACAATTAATGGGTGGCTTCGCGACTTTTTATGGGCACAAGCCTCTCAGGTAATCCAATCTTATGGTTCTTCATTATCTGCATATGGTCTTTTATTCTTAGGTGCTCATTTTGTTTGGGCATTTAGTTTAATGTTCTTATTCAGTGGCCGTGGGTATTGGCAAGAACTCATTGAATCCATCGTTTGGGCTCATAACAAACTGAAGGTTGCTCCTGCTATCCAGCCCAGAGCCTTGAGCATTGTCCAAGGACGTGCTGTAGGAGTAGCCCATTACCTTCTGGGTGGAATCGTCACAACATGGGCGTTCTTCCTGGCAAGAATTATTGCAGTAGGATAATGGCTAGGAGGATTTGAAAAGCATTATGGCATCAAGATTTCCAAAGTTCAGCCAAGGCTTGGCCCAGGACCCAACTACTCGTCGTATTTGGTTTGGTATTGCTACCGCACATGATTTTGAGAGTCATGATGATATGACCGAGGAACGCCTTTATCAGAACATTTTTGCTTCTCATTTCGGTCAATTAGCCATAATCTTTCTTTGGACCTCTGGTAATTTGTTCCACGTGGCTTGGCAAGGCAATTTCGAAGCGTGGGTACATGATCCCTTACATGTAAGACCTATCGCTCATGCAATTTGGGATCCTCATTTTGGTCAACCCGCTGTAGAAGCCTTTACCCGAGGAGGTGCTCCCGGTCCGGTCAATATTGCTTATTCCGGTGTTTATCAGTGGTGGTATACCATTGGCTTACGCACTAATGAAGATCTTTATACTGGAGCTCTTTTCTTACTATTTATTTCTGCGCTTTTTTTAATAGCGGGTCGGCTCCATCTACAACCTCGATGGAAACCAAGTGTTTCATGGTTTAAAAATGCCGAATCTCGTCTCAATCATCATTTGTCGGGGCTCTTCGGAGTCAGTTCTTTGGCTTGGACGGGACATTTGATTCATGTAGCTATTCCTGAATCAAGGGGGGAGCACATTAGATGGGGTAATTTCTTAAATGTATCACCACATCCCCAGGGTTTAGAACCCCTTTTTACAGGTCAGTGGAATCTTTATGCTCAAAATGCTGATTCCAGTAGTCACTTATTCGGTACCTCGCAAGGGGCGGGAACTGCTATTCTAACTCTTCTCGGAGGGTTCCACCCACAAACCCAAAGTTTGTGGCTGACTGATATAGCTCACCATCATTTAGCTATTGCGTTTGTTTTTCTCATTGCTGGTCATATGTATAGAACCAACTTTGGGATCGGACACAGTATAAAAGATATTTTAGAAGCGCATATTCCTCCGAGAGGTCTATTAGGCCGCGGACATAAGGGTCTTTATAACACAATCAATAACTCTCTTCACTTTCAATTGGGTCTTGCTCTAGCTTCTTTGGGGGTTATTACCTCCTTAGTAGCTCAACACATGTATTCTTTGCCTGCTTATGCATTCATAGCACAAGACTTCACTACCCAAGCTGCATTGTATACTCATCATCAATACATTGCCGGATTCATTATGACAGGAGCATTTGCTCATGGGGCTATATTCCTCATTAGGGATTATAATCCAGAACAAAATAAGGATAATGTATTAGCCAGAATGTTGGAGCATAAGGAAGCTATAATATCCCATCTAAGTTGGGCTAGTTTATTCCTAGGGTTCCATACCTTGGGACTTTATGTTCATAACGATGTTATGCTTGCTTTTGGTACTCCGGAAAAACAAATCTTGATCGAGCCTATATTTGCTCAGTGGATACAATCTGCTCATGGTAAAACCTTATATGGTTTTGATGTACTCTTATCCTCAGCGAATGATCCTGCATTCAATGCCGGTAAAAGCATATGGTTACCAGGTTGGTTGAATGCTATTAATGATAATAGCAATTCACTGTTCTTAACAATTGGTCCTGGAGACTTTTTGGTTCATCATGCTATTGCTCTAGGTTTGCATACAACTACACTAATTTTAGTGAAAGGTGCTTTAGATGCCCGCGGTTCTAAGCTAATGCCAGATAAGAAAGATTTTGGTTATAGTTTTCCTTGTGATGGTCCAGGGCGGGGAGGTACTTGCGATATCTCGGCCTGGGATGCTTTTTATTTGGCAGTATTCTGGATGTTGAATACCATTGGATGGGTTACTTTCTATTGGCATTGGAAGCATATCACATTATGGCAGGGTAATGTAGCTCAATTTAATGAGTCTTCCACTTATTTAATGGGGTGGTTAAGAGATTATCTCTGGTTAAACTCTTCACAACTTATTAATGGATACAATCCTTTTGGGATGAACAGTTTATCTGTCTGGGCGTGGATGTTCTTATTCGGACATCTTGTTTGGGCTACTGGATTCATGTTTCTTATTTCCTGGCGTGGATATTGGCAGGAACTCATTGAAACTCTCGCATGGGCTCATGAACGCACACCATTGGCTAATTTAATTCGATGGAGGGATAAGCCAGTAGCTCTTTCCATTGTTCAAGCACGATTGGTTGGATTAGCCCACTTTTCCGTAGGTTATATATTCACCTATGCAGCTTTTTTAATTGCCTCTACATCGGGCAAATTTGGTTAATTCTTTTTCATCAAATTGAGTAAGTATTAAGATTATGGATATATTGAATAATTTGATATATCTATAATTTCTCTGCATAGAAAGAAAGAGTAATCAACCACATATTTCTTCATCTTAAATCTGATCTCTATTTTTTATTCCTGTATACTAACTGGCAGAAATTATGGCAAGAAAATGTCTCATTCAGAGAGAGAAAAAGAAACAAAGATTGGAACAGAAATACAAATTAATTCGTCAATCCTTGAAGAGAGAGATAAGAGAAGTTTCATCATTGGATGAAAAATTGGAAATTCATAGAAAATTACAATCTTCACCGCGTAATAGTGCACCCACACGTCTTCATCGCCGTTGTTCTTCGACTGGAAGACCTAGAGCCAACTATAGAGACTTTGCGTTGTCCGGATATATATTGCGCGAGAGGGCTCACGCATGTTTGTTGCCCGGGATAACCAAATCGAGTTGGTAGGAGGAAAAAAATATTTTTAGGGTTATGAAAACGTCTCTTGCCCCCTATATATAGAGGGAGGGAAGAGACGTTTTCAACGGTTGTTGGGTGTACACGTTGCATGTATTGTATAATCAAAATAATGGGATAAATAGGATATCCCATTATAGCGCGGGGTAGAGCAGTTTGGTAGCTCGCAAGGCTCATAACCTTGAAGTCACGGGTTCAAATCCCGTCTCCGCTAGAACACAAGGAGAAGGGCATTCTCCGTGGAGAATGGAATGAGAAGTCTCAAAGAGATATGATCAACCCAAGAACTATTCCTTTGTGCTATTCCATTTTTTTGATGGGCGGGTAGCGGGGATCGAACCCGCATCTTCTCCCTGGCAAAGAGAAATTTTACCATTAAACCATACCCGCATTTTACTCGTTCTTGGTATCAAGAGTATATAAACCTATTTATGCATAGGTTTATTTTATGCAATAATGGGGAAATAGCCCCCCCCCCTTGAGCACTTTCATTTGGTTTCTTGGGACTTGTCTGAAATGCCCTTCCGAACTATAATGTCCTCCGGGGAGGGGAGTTTCAACCCAAAAGATCTTAGAAGATATCTAAGATATAAAAGAATTAAGGATACCTACTAAAAGTACTAATCCAATCCATAATGATACACCTGAAAATAAAAAATTTTTGCTACTTGACCAACCATTAGGAGAGGCAAGTGTGACAGGTACACCAATCACTAGCAGAATTGAAATTGCAATTAATGCAAACACAGACGATTGGAAAGCAATAGTCATGGTTGTAATCTTAAAAGTTTCCAACAGATTCAATAAACTATACCATCCGATCCCTATCCGGTCAAATTGTAATCAAATGCACTACGGGTTCTATTCGATCAGAAATTCCTCGATCTTAAAAACTACTTTTTTTATCAATCTTATTTTATTTGAGTGGTAGGGAAAAGATAAAAAATTTCGTTTCATTTTGAAATTGTGAAAATGTCATTACAACATAGATAAATATAACTGTGAATATGTACGCAGAGAGATGCACCTCTGCATATTTGATAGAATATGCATCTATGCGTATGCCATATGCATGCATGGATATATGCATGCCTAATTATGACATTAGGCATATAGCCTTCGGATATTATATGAAGGAGCAAAAACTAAGTTGTCTTCGCCCGGGAGAGATGGCCGAGTGGTTGATGGCTCCGGTCTTGAAAACCGGTATAGTTTCAAAAACTATCGAGGGTTCGAATCCCTCTCTCTCCTTTTGTTCGTTGAACAATTTGACTCATCAATCCAGTATCAAAAAAAAGGCTGGCTATCTATCTATATATTGATATAGATAGATAGCTCGAGTATAGCCAAGCTACAAGGATTCAGTTAGTTGGAAGGAAAATAGCTGAAATATATCCCGCCTGCCAACATTGACAATCAAATTCAATTGGTTTTATTTTAATATGGACAAGTTTTATCACTTGTTTAATTAAGTGGGGTCATGGAAAGAACAGGTTCAAAATCACGATCAATTCCTTTCTCAAATCCCGCTGCAGCTGCACGAGCCCTTCCTGCATGCCACAAATGACCTACGAAGAAAAAAAATCCCAAAACAAAATGGGAGGTGGATAACCAACTTCGGGGAGAGACATAATTTACCGCATTAATTTCGGTAGCTACGCCACCCACGGAATTCAAAGAACCTAAGGGAGCGTGAGTCATATATTCTGCCGAACGTCGTTCTTGCCAGGGCTGTATGTCCTTTTTCAATTTACTCAAGTCCAACCCATTAGGGCCCCTTAGGGGTTCCAACCAAGGGGCACGGAGATCCCAAAAGCGCATTGTTTCTCCTCCAAAGATAATTTCTCCAGTAGGAGAACGCATAAGATATTTACCTAAACCAGTAGGTCCCTGGGCAGATCCCACACTAGCTCCAAGCCGTTGATCTCTTACTAGAAAAGTAAATGCTTGAGCTTGAGAGGCCTCTGGGCCAGTAGGCCCATAGAATTCACTAGGATAAGCTGTATTGTTGAACCAAACGAAACAACAAGCAATGAAACCAAACACAGCGAGAGCGCCTAGGCTATAGGACAAGTAAGCTTCTCCGGACCATACAAACGCGCGGCGAGCCCATGCAAAAGGTTTTGTTAAGATATGCCATATACCGCCGAAGATACAAATCGAACCTAACCATACATGTCCCCCGATTATATCTTCTAGATTGTCTACGCTAACGATCCATCCCTCTCCCCCAAAAGGGGACTTAAGTAAATAACCAAATATAACACTTGGGTTAAGTGTTATGTTTGTAATTCTTCTTACATCCCCACCGCCAGGAGCCCAGGTATCATATACACCACCGAAATACAAAGCCTTGAGCACTAGGAGGAAAGCGCCAACACCTAGCAAGATTAGGTGAATACCCAAAATTGTGGTCATTTTGTTCCTATCTTTCCATACATAACCAAAGAATGGAAAAGATTCTTCCAAAGTTTCGGGTCCGACGAGTGCATGATAAATACCACCAAAACCTAAAACTGCGGAAGAAATTAAGTGAAGTACTCCAGATACAAAGTAGGGGAAAGTGTCCACAATTTCCCCACCAGGACCGACTCCCCATCCTAGAGTAGCTAGATGGGGAAGTAAAATCAATCCTTGTTCATACATAGGCTTTTCCGGTACAAAATGAGCCACTTCAAATAGGTTCATTGCTCCGGCCCAGAATACAATTAATCCGGCATGAGCAACATGAGCCCCAAGTAATTTACCCGACAAATTGATAAGCCGCGCATTACCAGCCCACCAAGCAAAACCAGTGCTTTCTTGATCACGACCAGCTAAAGCTAGGGTTCCATTAAAGAGCGTTTCCACGGGGTAGAACCTCCTCGGGGAATATAAGGTTTTCATGAGGCTGATCCTGAGCTGCCATCCAAGCACGAATACCTTCGTTCAAGAGAATATTTTTTGTGTAGAAAGTCTCAAATTCAGGATCTTCTGCTGCACGGATCTCCTGGGAAACAAAATCATAGGCACGTAAGTTTAGAGCTAGACCAACTACGCCAATGGCACTCATCCATAAACCGGTCACTGGCACAAATAACATGAAGAAATGTAACCAACGTTTATTGGAAAAAGCAACCCCAAATATTTGGGACCAGAACCGGTTAGCAGTTACCATTGAATAAGTCTCTTCAGCTTGAGTTGGGTTAAAAGCACGGAATGTATTTGCACCATCACCGTCTTCAAATAAAGTATTTTCTACGGTGGCACCGTGAATAGCGCATAGAAGAGCAGCACCCAATACTCCGGCAACTCCCATCATATGAAAAGGATTCAAGGTCCAATTATGAAAGCCTTGAAAAAAGAGGATGAAGCGGAAAATAGCGGCTACACCGAAACTAGGCGCGAAGAACCAACCAGACTGGCCTAAGGGATAGATCAGGAATACAGAAACAAAAACAGCAATCGGGGCAGAGAACGCAATTGCATTATAGGGTCTCAATTGTACAGATCGAGCGAGTTCAAATTGGCGTAACATGAAGCCTATTAGACCAAAAGCACCATGAAGAGCAACAAAGGTCCATAGGCCACCTAATTGGCACCAACGAGTAAAATCTCCTTGTGCTTCGGGACCCCATAATAGCAGCAAAGAATGCGCTAAACTATTAGCTGGAGTAGAAACTGCAGCAGTCAAAAAATTACAACCTTCCAAATAGGAACTGGCCAATCCGTGAGTATACCATGAAGTCACAAAGGTTGTACCCGTAAACCATCCACCTAGGGCAAAATAGGCACAAGGAAAAAGCAATAGACCGGACCAACCCACAAAAACAAAACGGTCTCTGCGTAGCCAGTCATCCATAGTATCAAATAAAGTTTTTTCTTCTTTGGAAGACTTTCCAAGGGCTATAGTCATAATAATCCTCCTATTTAGCTATTTCGACCATTTCTGAGCACCCTATCTAATAGTAGAATCAAAAGGTATACGAAGGTTCGCCCATCTACGAATTCTTCATCCATGATCCCTTTCAACAAAATGGGCCCAAAGATTCCTTGTTGGTATAGAGATTCCTGAACTGGACCAATCCAATATTGGTAAATGCAGGATAACCCGAAGTTTTTATATTCAGTTTTTGAATGATCTTCAAATCACTTGAAGAATGCAATAACGGAAACGGAACAACTTGCGGGGGGGGGGCAGGTGAGCTTTTTGCGTCTTCCCAGTTCTTCAACAGATTCTATTCACAATATTCATTCGATTCAATATTTTTGATTCATTCTTAGTTCTCCTTCTAGATTGACGAAATTAATACGAATCTTTATATCAATCTCATAGATAAATCTCTATGTTCATTTTTTAACACTACATTTTTGATGTGAGCGAATAGGAACAAGAAGGAGTAGATATTTTTTTAACTCATGGAGTTAAATAAAATAACTCCATTCGTTCTTCTACTTCTATATGAAGGAGAAAGCAGAGCATTCAGTCCACAAACAAATATTGGGTTCTTCCATCAAAAATTAAGAGAATTCCGATGGAATTTAAGATTCGCTTTCAAAATGCCCCTCAAATTTCAATATCAGAATAGCTCATATATTCATAACTCAATAGGTCAGGTTCACTTACTTCTCCCTCTTCTTTACTTCTTTTTATCTGGAAGAAGTAGGATACATAAAATGTAGAATGCTTTGGTAGTATGGCATTAGGCTTCCATAATATATGCCTCAAAAATGAGGAAGATGAAGAAAACTATGCCTAATCCTAAACCATTGCTCATCCTATAGCAGCAATAGGAAGAACAAAGTTTTTATTGCTATAGATAGTAATAAGCCCTTATTCATATTAGATGTTTTATTCTATCATAACAAATATTAACCCTAATACCCATTATATGGGGTGGTCATTGTCTTGGTATTCTGCTTTAATCTCGCCTGTCCATTGAAAAAAGAAAGGCTTACTTGTAAGAACCTTTAAAGGAGCCCTTTATCGGGCTTGAACCGATGACTTACGCCTTACCATGGCGTTACTCTACCACTGAGTTAAAAGGGCTTGTGCTCATTTCATTTCATTATGAATTAATTAGTCTACTATATATCTGGTATATATGAGTATACCAAAATGGATCCACGGATAAATAAATTTGCATATGGGTAGATATCGATCTACTTAATTGTTCCAGGGCCAATCATGTTTTAATCGTATCAATTAGTTCTAATTAAACCTATTAGAATAATAAAGGGTAATCTTATTAAGATTTTTAACGGGATTACCCTTATCCTACCCGTCTGTCTATCACTCAGATCTACGCACGATATTTTTTACATCAGAGAGAGGTTGATATTTCCAATATTGATTATTCGGAAATAACCAGTTTTTAGAAGTTGTGCCCTATTCTGATCTGTTCTATGTGGGCCATTATTGGATCAGGACCCTTTTGATCGATTTTTTAACAGATCTAATCTCGAGTAAATAACTTTGAAGAAAAGGCCCTAGGTTCAGAAGGAACAAATATAACTCCCTTGTTCCTCCAAAACCAATTGAAATTCCGTAATATGGCTAATCAAAGGGATCCTTATTAATATAAACGCAATATCGGGGCATTTCCTTTTCCCTTACATCATTGTTCAACCTTTTGATTCAATGGGACGTATAGGTATATTTGTACCAATGCGCAAACGATGCTGTGATCATTATAAATCGATATCTATAAACAACTTCCAATTTGGGTGAACTTTTTATTTCTTAACAAATAAATTGATGAACAATAGAATAAGAGGAATGTTAAATCACTAACATACATAAGATTAGTTCTTTTTTGCTTCTACTGTTGACAATATCATAGATATTTGAATATAATTATGATAGGCGGGCCCCTATCGTCTAGTGGCCCAGGACATCTCTCTTTCAAGGAGGCAACGGGGATTCGACTTCCCCTAGGGGTATTATGCTATAAAGTCTTTAGCCTACCATACAAAATGAGTATCCTAAAGACTTTGAATTTATGGTTCCTGGGTCGATGCCCGAGTGGTTCATGGGGACGGACTGTAAATTCGTTGTGCAATATGCCGACGCTGGTTCAAATCCAGCTCGACCCAATATAAACATGGTCCCTCCTAGATTTATGTAAGTCTCTGGCATCGATGAAAGAAAGGGTAGTTCGTTTTTGAACTACCGATGTATCTGTGTTATGCATGTATATGCATAGACATAATGGAACGAAGTGATACTGAAATGAAGACATCCAATGTTTTATTGATCCGGCAACATAATGTATTACTGTGGAGTAGTTAGCGGGCGATCTATTGGGATTGTAGTTCAATTGGTTAGAGTACCGCCCTGTCAAGACGGAAGTTGCGGGTTCGAGCCCCGCCAGTCCCGGTCGAATTGAATAAGTTTACCCTTTTTTCTTATGCTCCTCCCCAGATAAATTGGAACTTTTCCTTTTCTTTATGTTGGTGAGAGCTACGTAAAAAGGGTGCATCAGGATAAATGAATTTTAACGCGGGAGAATTCCTGTTCTGTCTGTCGTTTGTTTTTAGGGCTAATGACAGCTATTAGCCGATACATATTCTTGCTATATACTATTGTCGTGTCTAAGTATAACTCAAGGTAGCAACATGTGATTCTTTAAATAGAACCCATTTCATGCTAGACCGTCCCCGATGTGCTTTTATTGCATCCGTGTGTTTATTGGGGTCTATGTCTATTCAGGCCTTGTTCGTCTCTTGTACCACTGTGGTAAATTCGCCAACCCCTATAGGTTATTTTAGTTAAGTATTGATAACTATAGGCAATTTGCCCCCATATTTGCGATTGTGAACTTGTTCGCAGATCCTATCACAATAAAGATGATAAATTATATGGTTTTTGTGAATCTACCCGATCAGTAGGATCGATTCCTTCATTACGAGAGTACTTAATGGATGTAAGTTTTTATTATGGATTGGTCTTATCAAAATAAGGGATCAATCAGTGGATATAATCCATCAGAGAAATCTTCATCATACTTTTGTGTCCTTCAAATCGGCACAGATGAATCATCATCTTTATGATGATTCAATTTTTGACCATATCTATCAAATGAGTTTTGCCCAATAAGATTTTTATTACCTTAAAATGTTTATCTTAAGGCATTGGAACCATATGGGCGGGACAATGGGCGGAACTGCTAGATCCAGTATGAATAAAGGATAATAGCATGTTATACTATTTCACTTCTATTGAAGAATCAATGAAATTTGTTAGTATATTCCGTTAATCTAATTGATCCTATTGATTGAACCTCATTCTTTAAGGATTCAATCCATTTTGGGATCTCAAAAAATCTATGAGATCAAATCTCGAGTTATTGTAAAACGAAGGGAAAATCAATCATGGAAGTAAATATTCTTGCATTTCTTGCTGTTGCATTGTTCATTTCAGTCCCTACTGCTTTTCTAATCATTATTTACGTAAAAACGATCAGTGGAAGCAATTAACTTGTATTACAGTGCTTTTTGATCACTAAAGCATCCATAGAAATGCTATGGATCATGGGGCGGAAAAAAGTGATAAAGGTCCCGGGTAGAGATTAATGTGTATAAGTACTTACTACTTATACACATTAATCTCTAGAGAGGAATAAATCATTGCTTGAATAACAAATGTAGGATTAGGCCTAATAAGAAATCAAGGCTAGTAGCTTTTTTTATTTATGTATTCCATAACTGTTGTGTAAACAGAACAGAGGTGTAGGTTATGAATATGTTGTTAACATGTTTATAACAGTCTTTTTTACAGATCCACTAATAGTACATAGTGGATATTAAACTGTAAATTACATAAGAAAAAATAGTTTCTATGGGGTAGAAGGGATCGATGACTAAGACGGATCAACGCAAGCAATGTGCACGTTTCAGTTTCTCCAGGCTAGAAAGGATTTACATTGAATCGGATCAATTTTCAATTATCCGATGAAAACATATGAAAACGTACACTATTTTGTTTTGATTCCTACTATTCCAGCTTCCTATATATAAGTTCTATATATAACTACTATTTTTACGATAACTCTTATCGTAAAAATAGTATTCTTCGTTGGAGTCGAATAGAACTATGGACTCATCCTAGGGAAGAGAAGAACTAGTTGAATGAGTGAGGAAGAATGCAAGAGTAAAATCCAAGAAAGATTAGGGTAAATCTCTCTCTGCATATCCGCAAAGGATAAGCTTCATAAATACAAGAATATATTATTTTAGCTATATGACCGAGGATTCAGTATTACGTACAAGATCTTTATGAAACTGGAAATATTATCATTCCAGAATGATTTGAAACGAGGCAATTGCTTAGAAAATGAACCATATATATATATATATATATATTATAACCCACTTCTACCCCATACTACGAGTGAAAGCGAAAATGTAAAAACTACCATTAGAGCAGCCCAAGCGATATCGACTATATCCATACCAATGCCTCAATTTGCAAAAATAATAATATGATAATCATTAATTACTGATGATAAGAGAACTAATCAGGATAGTGCAAAGTGTAAATCATCCACCTTCCCATTTAAAACTGACTAGTAAATATTAGATATTTAGCATTCCATTTGTTTATTAGAACTAGTTACTATAGAAACTGTCTATAGTATCGCACATCCACGACAAAAAGAAACAACATTCTATAGGTTCTATTGGGTAATATGGGGCAGCACAAGTTATCCGCAAAAATGATGGAATGGAATTCCCAATTTTTTTGCTTTTATTCTGCTCTATTTACTGTTCACTCTAACATAGGGAGGGGGCACTCGGATTTGAATCCAAGGTAGAATATTTTGAGTCCCCTGACCACTAGGGTCGTATAGGGAATTGGCAGCCCCCTATCAATAATGCGTGTCGTATGGGGTCGGATAGAGGGTTTACAGTATCCCGATTTTCAACTTTCTCATGTTACCAACCTAATACCAATAGGGGCAAATATTCAATATAGAATAAAGAATAGGCGACACCCAGATTCGAACTGGGGATGGGAGATTTGCAGTCTCCTGCCTTACCGCTTGGCCATGTCACCAACCATAGATCCGCATTTCTTTCTCGATTAAAGTATAATAGGAAATCCTTGCTTGAGTCAACTAGAAAAGAAATAAAAAGTCTCAAGGGACCTTTTCCTTTTCTTATCATTTTAGAATGATCTATCTGGATATGGGTGGAATTCCACGGGATATAGTGAACGAAATATACATCTCAATTTCTGTCAGATTGATTCATATGGATCAATAAGAAATAAATAACGAAATAAACTTCTGAATTTATGGACGATAAACTTCCAATGCGCTTAGATGGAAATAAGGCACCATTTACAATCCCCGAATTTGGTAAAATACAGTTTGAGGGATTTTGTCGTTTCTTGGATCAAGGCTTAATAGAAGAACTACACAAATTTCCAAAAATTGAGAGTTCGGATAAAAGACTAGAATTTAGTCTTTCCGGGAATAGATATGAATTAGAAAAACCTACCATTAAAGAGAGAGATGCTGTCTACAAATCCCGTACATATTACTCTAGATTATGCGTACCAGCAAAGGTTATTCAAAGAACTTGTCAAGATATACATGAACAAGATGTATTTCTTGGAAATATCCCTTTAATGAGTTCCAAAGGATTTTTTGTAGTAAATGGAAATTCTAGAGTCGTGGTCCATCAAATATTAAGAAGTCCCGGTATTTATTACCGTTCAAAAAGAAAAAATAATGAACTTATTTATACTGGTACGATAATCTCAGATTGGGGAGGAAGATCAAGATTAGAGATCGATGAAACAGGAAGGTTATGGGTTTTTGTAAGAAAAAAACAAAAAATATCTATTCTACTTCTATTATTGGCTATGGGTCTTGATCTCCAAGATATTCTCTACAATGCTCCCCTGCTCAATAAATACATTCGTTCTGGGGGACCTGAACGTAAGGCATATCGGGAGTTAGAAGCTATGAGAAGGGAAGATGCCCTTTTGGAGTTTTATAAAAAACTCTCCGGTCCCGATGAAGTAGAGGACAGCGACGATGAAGAAGAAACGAATGACGATTTGGTATTTTCCGAGTCTGAATGTAAAGAATTACAAGAGAAGTTTTTCTCACAAAAGTGTGAATTAGGAAAGATCGGTAGGCGAAATCTAAACAAAAAACTGAATCTTAATATCCCCGAGACCGAGATCTTTTTATTACCACAAGATCTATTGGCTGCTGTTGATTATCTTATCAGAGTTCGATTTGGAGGGGGAACGTTGGATGATATAGATCATATTCAGAATAAACGTATACGTTCTGTGGCAGATTTATTACAAATTGAATTTGAATTTGCCCTTCTGCTTTTAGAACAAACAGTGAAAACAACTCTGATGATAAGGCGTTCATCAACTGCACCAACTCCTAATTACTTAGTAAAGTCAAGACCATTAACAAAAACTTTTCAAGAATTTTTTGGTTTACACCCCTTATCGCAGTTTTTGGATCAAACTAATCCATTGGCCGAAATAGTTCATAGCCGAAAATTGAGTCATTTAGGCCCTGGGGGGTTAACACCTCGAACTGCTACTTTCCGGATCCGGGATATTCATCCTAGTCATTATGGACGTATTTGTCCAATTGCGACGTCCGAAGGAAAGAACGCTGGACTTGTCGCATCGTTATCTATTTACGCAACGCTGGGTCCTTATGACTCTTTACAGACTCCATACTATAATATATCTGAGAGATCAAAAGAAGAAATGGTTTATCTATTACCTGGAGAAGATGAAAGCTATCGGATAGCTACGGGTGATCATTTGGCGTTAAATCATGGTATTCAAGAGGAACAGGTTACTCCAGCTTTTTATCAACAAGAATTTTTAGTTCTTGCATGGGAGCAAATCGATTTCAGGAATATTTATCCGAACCAATACTTTTCCGTTGGAGTTTGCCTTGTTCCTTTTCTTGAACATAATGACGCAAATCGTGCTTTAATGGGTTCCAATATGCAGCGTCAAGCAGTTGCATCATTTCAACCTGAAAAATGCATTGTCGGAACTGGCTTGGAAGGTCAAGCAGCTCTAGATTCAGGAAGTGTAGCTATAGCCACACAAAAAGGAAGCATCAAGTATATTGATGCTGGAAGCATCACTTCATACGGTTATCGAAACACTAGAAAAAAAAGAAAAAGAACAGAATTGGCCCTATATCAACGTTCTAATAGCAATACTTGTATACATCAAAAACCTCGGATTCGTCAAGGGCAATGTGTAAAGAAAGGACAAATTCTGGCGGACGGCGCGGCTACAGTAGGGGGGGAGCTCTGTTTGGGAAAAAACATCTTAGTGGCTTATATGCCATGGGAGGGCTTCAATTTTGAAGACGCAGTGGTTATTAGTGAACGTCTGGTATATGAAGATATTTATACTTCTTTCCAGATCGTAAGATATGAAATTGGAATATATATGAAGAGCGAGGGCCCCGAGATAATCACTAGGGAAATACCTCGTTTAGATGCTCATTCACTCCGTCATTTGGACAAAAACGGCCTTGTAAAGCTAGGATCTTGGATAGAACCAGGTGATGTTTTAGTTGGTAAATTGACGCCTCAAACGGAATCCTTATATACTCCAGAAGAAAGATTATTACACGCCATATTCGGTATTGAGCTCGCTAATGCAAGAGAAAATTGTCTTAAAGTACCGGTAGGTATAAGAGGTCGAGTTATCGATGCGAGATGGATACGTAAAAAAGATCACTATGGTGATTCTATAAAAGAAATCCATGTATATATCTTACAAAAACGTAAGATAAAAGTGGGTGATAAAGTAGCTGGAAGGCACGGTAATAAAGGTATTATTTCCATAGTTTTGCCCAGACAAGACATGCCATATTTGCAAAATGGAACACCAGTGGATATGATATTAAATCCATTAGGGGTGCCCTCACGAATGAATGTAGGGCAGATCTTTGAATGTTTGCTGGGTTTAGCAGGGAAACTGATGAACAAACATTATAGAATAGCCACTTTTGACGAAAGGTACGAGCAAGAGGCTTCAAGAAAACTAGTGTTTTCTGAACTTTATAAAGCTAGTGAGCGAACAACTAATCCATGGGTATTTGAACCTGATCATCCTGGAAAACATAGATTAATTGATGGAAGAACAGGAGAGGTTTTTGAACAACCTGTTACAATAGGAATAGCTTATATGTCAAAATTATGCCATCAAGTGGATGACAAAATCCATGCACGTTCTAGTGGACCTTATGCACGGGTTACGCAACAACCTCTTAAAGGAAGATCCAGACGAGGAGGGCAACGAGTAGGAGAAATGGAAGTTTGGGCTCTAGAAGGGTCTGGTGTTGCTTATAACTTACACGAGATGGGTACTCTTAAATCTGACCATATTGACAGTCGTAAAAGAATACTTGGCTCCATTCTTAGTGGAGAACCAATACCTAAACCAGAACCAGACACTACTCCCGAATCTTTCCGATTGCTTATTCGGGAATTACGATCTTTAGCTCTAGACTTGAACCATGCTATTATATCCACAAAAGATTTTCAGATAGATAGGAAGCAAATTTAATCAAAATTGAGAAAAATCTTCGTTTTCTGGTTCTCTATTTTATACTATTCCACTTTCATATGAATCCAATTCCTTTATTATTTTTAAAAAATGTGTATGATTAATCATAATATGCATCGCCAACTTCAAATTGGCTTAGCTTCGCCCGAACAGATTCGTGCTTGGTCTGAAAGAATTTTACCTAATGGGGAAAGAGTCGGAGAGGTTACTAACCCTTATGCTCTTGATATTGAAACTAATAAACCAGAAAGAGACGGGCTATTCCGCGAAAGAATTTTTGGCCCCAAAAAAACTGGAGTTTGTGCTTGTGGGAAGCCTAAAGTGATTGAGAATGAGGAAGGCTCACAATTTTGTAAACATTGTGGAGTTGAACTTGTAGATTCTCGAATTCGAAGATATCGAATGGGATACATTAAACTGGCATGCCCAGTGGTTCATATCTGGTATTTTAAACGACGTCCCAGTTATATCGCGAATATATTAGATCTAACTCGTAAAGATTTAGAAGGCCTAGTATATTGCGATTCTTGTATTACTAGGGCTGTAGCTAACAAACCAACTTTATTGCGAGTTGGAAGTGGTCCGTTCCAATATCAGGATCAATACTGGACTGATATGATTCATAAGTATATCACCTGGCGGGACCTTAGGAAATTTTTAGAGAGAGAAATAACCACGGGGGGAAATGCTATAAGAGAAAAACTAGCTGGTCTGGATCTGCAAATTATTCTAGATCGTTCATCTATGGAATGGGTTACATTGGACGCCATTTTGAAAACACAAAATGTTTTTGACGGGCTTCCTGAAAACGGGGTTTATGAAGACGGGGTTTATGAAGACGGGGTTTCTGAAAACGGGGTTTATGAAGACGGGGTTTCTGAAAACGGGGTTTATGAAGAGGAGGAGAGCCTAGAATTCTTTATAGAAATAGTAATAGACGAAGAAATAGAAGAAGAGATAGAAAGAGAATGGGAACAGTGGGAAAAGGAGAATCTTGAACAGGGGGTTCCTGAAGAGGAGGAGAACCTAGACTTGCTTATAGAAAAAGAAAAAGAAAAAGAAATAGAAAAAGAAATAGAAGAAGAAGAAATAGAAGAAGAAGAACTAGAAATAGAATGGGAACAGTGGAATCTTGAACAGGAGGTTCCTGAAGAAGAGGACAGCCCAGAATTGCTTATAGAAAAAATATGGGGAAAAGAGGGGACTGAAGAGAAAGATCTTTTTGAGGAAGATCTTCTTTATGAAGAAGAGGTCCCGGATTGGGAAGAGTATATGATTCGAAGAAGAAAGGATTTTTTGGTTAGACGCATGAAATTAACTAAACACTTTATTCAAACAAAAATAAAACCAGAATGGATGGTTTTATGCCTATTACCAGTTCTTCCTCCCGAACCGAGGCCCATGTTTCAATTAGATGAGGGTGATATTATTACATCGGATATAAATGAGCTCTATCGAAAACTCATCCTTCGAAATGGTACTCTTACCAAATTCCTGGCAAAATTATTTACGCCACTGCCAGACTCTGTTAATGGCCAAAAAAGATTGATCCAAGAAGCTGTAGATGCACTTCTCGATAACGGCATCGGTGGACAACCAGTAACAGATAGACATGATAGGCCTTATAAATCGTTCTCAGATTTGATCCAAGGCAAGGAAGGGAGATTTCGTGAAAATTTACTTGGAAAACGAGTCGATTATTCAGGTCGTTCTGTGATTGTGGTGGGTCCTTTTCTCTCATTGTATCAATGTGGATTACCCCTCGAAATAGCAGTAGAGCTTTTTCAAGCATTTTTAATTCGTAGTCTAATTGAACGACATATTGCTCCCAACCTAAGAGCTGCTAAAAGTCTGATTCGAGATAGGGCGCCCGTTATATGGAGCGTACTTAAAGAGGTTTTGCGAGGATATCCCCTATTGTTAAATCGAGCGCCTACCTTACACAGATTGGGAATACAAGCGTTTCAGCCTATTCTAATAGAAGGGCGTGCTATTCGTTTACATCCATTGGTTTGTGCAGGATTTAACGCGGACTTTGACGGGGATCAGATGGCTGTCCACGTACCTCTGTCTCTGGAAGCTCAAGCGGAAGCTCGTTTACTTATGTTTTCTCACAGAAATCTCTTGTCTCCTGCTACTGGAGATTCTCTTTGTGTACCAACTCAAGATATGCTTCTCGGACTTTATAGATCTACCCTTGAAAATAATCAAGGCATTTATGAAAATAAATACCATCCATATAACTCAAAGAATAAGATCATTTCACCTTCGTTTTCCAGTTATGAGGATGCGCTCGGGGCTTATCAACATAAACGAATTGACTTAGATAGCCCTTTATGGCTCCGGTGGGGGAGGGCCCCAGATCTGGAGACAGGTATCCCTATTATTAACTCAGTCAACCGGGAAGCTCCTATCGAGGTTCAATATGAACCTTTGGGCACCTTCTACGAAATATATGAAGATTTTCAAATAAGAAAAGGTAGAGTGGGAGAAATTAGTAATAGATACATTCGAACAACTGTTGGGCGCACTCGTTTGAATCGAGAAATAGAAGAAGCCATGAAAGGCTTGTGGGCTTATGTCAGCCGAGAAATGTCGTTATAAGTTATCAGAATATCATATTGTTAGTTTTATGATCCTTTCATTCATGCAAAGATAGAGATCGAGGAAGCCTTCCGTTCCGGCTTGAACCCATTGCTGAATCTTACTCCAAAAAAATGGGAGGTTTTTTCTTATGACAACCCCTTTGTTCGAAGTGCCCTTTTATAATAAAGTGATGGATAAAACTACCATGAAACAGCTTATTAGAAGATTCATAAATCATTTTGGAATGACATATACATCACATATATTGGACCAACTTAAGACTTCAGGTTTCCAACAAGCTACTGATGCAGCTATTTCACTAGGAATTGATGATCTTTTAACAGCACCATCGAAAGGATGGCTTGTCCAAGATGCAGAGCAACAGGATTTTGTTTCGGAAAAAGATCATTATTACGGAAATGTACATGCAGTGGAAAAACTACGTCAATTGATCGAGATATGGCATGCTACAAGTGAATATTTGAGACAAGAAATGAATCCAAATTTTAGGAGAACTGACCCTTTTAATCCTGTACATATGATGTCCTTCTCAGGATCCAGAGGAAGTACGTCTCAGGTTCACCAATTAGTAGGTATGAGAGGATTAGTGTCAGATCCTCAAGGTAAAATAATTGATTTACCCATTCAAAGAAATTTTCGCGAAGGACTCTCTTTAACAGAATATATTATTTCCTGTTATGGCGCTCGTAAAGGAGTTGTGGATACTGCCGTGCGAACAGCAGATGCTGGATACCTGACGCGTAGACTTGTAGAAGTAGTTCAACACATCGTTGTACGCAGAGCGGATTGTGGCACTATCCAAGGTAGTTTTGTAAGTCTCAGTCGAGGTCGAGAAAGGATAAAAAATAAAATTGTTCTACAAACACAAACACTGATTGGCCGTGTGTTAGCAGACGATGTATATATGAATGGAAGATGCATTGCCACACGTAATCAGGGTATTGGGACTAGACTTGCCGACCAATTACGGAATCTCCAAGCACAACCAATATATATACGAACCCCTTTTACTTGTAAGGGTATATCCTGGATTTGCCAATTATGTTATGGTCGGAGTACCACTCACGATAACTTAATTGAATTAGGAGAAGCAGTTGGTATTATTGCGGGTCAATCAATTGGGGAACCAGGAACCCAACTAACACTAAGGACTTTTCATACCGGTGGGGTATTTACAGGTGATATTACGGAACAAGTACGAGCCCCTTTCAACGGAAAAATGAAATTTAATGAAAATTTTCTTTTTCCTACACGTACGCGTCATGGGCATCCTGCTTATATATGTTACAATAACTTTATCGTTACTCTTTTTGATGGTAACGATAAAGTACAAAAATTGACCATTCCATCACAAAGTTTGCTTTTGGTTCAAAATGATCAATATGTGGAATCGGAACAGGTTATTGCCGAGGTTCGTGCTAGAACCTCTCCTTTCAAAGAAAAAGTTCAGAAACATATATATTCTGACCTAAAGGGAGAAATGCATTGGAGTACCCATGTGTGTCATGCCCACAGAAATTATAGTAATGTTCATTTCATACTCAAGGCAACTCATTTCTGGGTATTATCAGGAGGTATGTATGGATCTGTTGTAGTACCTTTCTCATTTCATAAAGATCAAGATCAAGTGAATGTTCAACTTCTTTTTGACAAACATCAATTACTTCCAAATTGTTCGGTGGACCAAGTGATCCACAAATCAGTTGACTCAAACTGCTCCGAGGAAGAAAAAAAAGAACAAATCTTAAGTTATCCCCAAACAGATCGAATCATATCTCCTAAACATTGGGACTCTATCTATCCCAGCATTCTTTCTGAGAATTCTGGAGTGGCGGTGAAAAAGAAAACGACCAGAGTAAAACGAGAAAAGGAAACAAATCGATTCATCGTCCCGTTGCGGTGTGATAAAGAATGGGGAAAGCGAACAATCTCTTATCCTGATTTCATTCTTAGAATACCCAGAAAAGGCATTCTACAGAGAAATAAAATTTTTGCTGTATTGAATAACCCTCAATACAGAATTGACAGTTCAGAAGGTTCCAAATATGGGGTGACCCTCGGGGGTAATTCAATTGGGGAAAATTCCAATTCTTTTGGAAATAAAAAAAACAGGGCTTATGCTTCTCTTATTTCAGTAAGAACAAATAAGAAGGTTATCAATATGCTTCGAATTAGCTTGAAGCAATACCCCCTTTTTGATAGGGCAGAAAGATACAATACAACAAGTTCCGATGTTATGTTTCATAACAGCTTAGATCACACTAATTCTTTTTGTTCTGATGATAAAAGTAAATTACTGAATAAAAATCGAGGCACTATTCACTCATTACCCAATCAGAAGAAAAAGGAGAAATCCTTTATGGTTTTGTCGCCGTCTGACTATTTACAAATCGTTCAATTCAAGGAAAAAAAATGTTCCAGTACGGTAAACAAATCAATTCGAGAGGATCCGATTATACAAATCATTGAATCATTGGGTCTCTTGGGTCATTTACATATTATTGCTAACCGTTTTTCATACTCCCATTTCATAACTTATAATAAAGTTTTGCTAAAGAAACATTCAATCTCTGAGAACTACTCTAAAACTTTCCAAGTACCTAAATGCTATTTTATGGATGAAAATACGGGAATTTCTAAATTCGATCCATGCAGGAACATCATTTCCGATTTCTTTAATTCTGATTGGTGCTCCCCCTTATCCAATTCTCCCGAAGAAACATTTCCAGTAGTTAGCCTTGGACAATTGATTTGTGAAAGTGAATATATATCCGAAAATGAACCATTTCCCAAATCTGGTCAAATTATAGCCATTCATGAGGAATCTTTAGTAATAAGATTGGCTAAACCCTATTTGGGTACTGGAGGAGCAACTGTTCATAGTCATTATGGGGAAATTATTTACGAAGGGGATACATTGATCACTTTGTTATATGAAAGATTAACAACCGATGATATAATTCAAGGTCTTCCTAAAATTGAACAATTGTCAGAAGCCCGTTCGACTAATTCAATATCCAAAAATAGAAAAAAAAAGGTTCAAAATTGGAACAGAGACATGCCAAAAATCCTTGGAAGACTTTGGGGGTCATTCATCAGTGCTAGGATAACTATGGAGCAAACTCAGATTCAGTTAGTCAATCAGATTCAAAGGGTTTACCGATCCCAAGGAGTACAAATTTCTGATAAGCATATAGAGATTATTGTACGCCAAATGACATCAAAAGTTTTAATTGATGAAAATTCGGAAAATCCAAATTTTGAATATGTAATGGGTAATATTTTTTTACCCGGGGAACTCATTGGATTATCACGAGCACAACGAATGAATCGTGCCCTAGAGGAGGCAATAAACTATCGAATCATGTTATTGGGAATAACAAAGGCATCTTTGAATACTCAAAGTTTTCTATCAGAAGCAAGTTTTCAGGAAACTGCTCGGGTCTTAGCTAAAGCTGCTCTTGAAGGTCGTATTGATTGGGTGAAAGGCTTGAAGGAAAATGTTATTCTCGGGGGGGTGATACCTGTGGGTACTGGATTCAACCCTTTAAGGAGGAGACAGATCAAAATTGATCCGAGAACGGGAAATCGCAAGTTATTTAGCAACAAAGTGAAAGATATTTTATCTCATCATAAAAAAATATCTGCTTTTCCCATTGAGAACATGCACTATTATCACGAAACAATGGAGACAACTATTAAACAAAAAAAGTAGTTTTTATAAATGGATGAATTTATTGTTAGATCTATCCTATAATAAGGATATCGAATAAAATAGATCGCTCGTACCACGTATGATATGGGCACGCAATCTTTGAGATGTAATTGATTCCGTTGGAATTAATAGTTAGATATTCCAGTTCATGGTATTTCGTTATTTCGAAAAATGGAAATCAAGAAGAGAAAGGGGAATGATGAAACATTCTTGGAACATCAAATTGGGAAGGATGATGAAAGCAGGAGTTCATCTCGGTCATAAAACTAGAAAATGGAATCCTAAAATGGCACCTTACATTTTTACAGAGCGCAGAAAGCTTCATATTATAAATCTGACTCAAACTGCTCGTTTTTTATCAGAAGCCTGTGATTTGGTGTTTGATGCAGCAGGTAAAGGAAAACAATTTCTGATAGTTGGTACAAAAAATCCAGCAGCTGCTGCTACTAAATCAGCCGCTTTAAGAGCTCGCTGTCATTATGTTAACCAAAAATGGCTCGGTGGTATGTTAACTAATTGGTCCACTACAAAAATGAAACTTCGAAGGTTGCAATATTTGAAGAAAAAGCAAAATACAGGGGGATTCCGTCGATTTACGAAGAAAGAAGCAGCAAGGCTCAAGAGACAATTGGACCAATTGCAGAAATATTTAGGCGGGCTTAGATACATGACAAGGTTGCCCGATATTGTCATAATTGTTGATCAGAAAAAGCAATACAAAGCTATCAAGGAATGTAGAACTTTGGGTATTCCAACAGTTTGCTTAGTGGATACAGATTGTGATCCAGATGTTGTGGATATTCCAATTCCAGCCAATGATGATTCTATAACTTCAATTCGATTGATCCTCAGAGAATTAACTTCAGCAATTTGTGAAGGTAGGTTACTATAACTATGTGAAAGGGAAAAAGGAAACAGAAAAACGGGAGGCCTAGATCTGAGTTGTCTACTCTTCCAAGATATTGTAAGATTAAATTGATTGGGTGGACCACTATTTTAAAATTGAAGAGAATAGATTAAAATAACCATAAATATTTTTCTTGCAATCAAGAAATCTTCTTGAGTAAATAACCATTCCGTTATACAATTTTGTGGCCAAAATCTCTGATTAGGGTTAAATAATGAAGGAATCGGTCATTCCACCAAAAGAAATTATTTTTGATTGAAGTTTCCTTTTTGTTTCGCAAAGGGTTATATGTATATTATACAATCTTCTACTATTAGCGCATTGAATAATATCTCCCGCATATCCAGCGTGGAGGTAGGCCAACATTTATATTGGCAAACAGGCAGTTTTCAAGTTCATGCGCAGGTACTTATTACCTCCTGGGTTGTCATTGCTGTCCTATTGGGTTCAGCTACCATAGCCGTTAGAGATCTACAAACCATTCCGACCGGTGGTCAGAATTTTGTTGAATATATTCTCGAATTTATTAGAGACTTGACTAAAACTCAGATTGGCGAAGAAGAATATGGTTCTTGGGTTCCTTTTATAGGAACTATGTTCTTATTTATCTTTGTTTCTAACTGGTCAGGCGCTCTTCTCCCTTGGGGAATAATCAAATTACCTCATGGAGAGTTAGCCGCGCCTACAAATGATATTAATACTACAGTTGCTTTAGCTTTACTCACATCAATAGCATATTTTTATGCAGGTCTTACAAAGAAGGGTTTAGGGTATTTTGGTAGATATATTCAACCGACTCCAATACTTTTACCAATTAATATATTAGAGGATTTTACAAAACCTTTATCACTTAGTTTTCGACTTTTTGGGAATATATTAGCTGACGAATTGGTAGTTGCCGTTCCTGTTTCTCTGGTACCTTTAGTAGTTCCTATACCTGTAATGTTATTAGGTATATTTACAAGCGGTATTCAAGCTCTGATCTTTGCAACTTTAGCCGCAGCTTATATAGGAGAATCCATGGAGGGCCATCATTAATCAATTGATTGCACATAATCTTTTTTAAGTATTGTTCAAATTCATAAATAATTTGATATGTATGGAACAAAAGGGATGTTCTTTCCGTTTAGATTATACCTGTACGAAATCAAGGATTCAATAATTCATCTAGTAATCTATTACTAGGATTATTTAGGATGAGCAAACTACTCATCCCGTCAATAAAATTACTAGATAGAATAGATTAGATTTATCTATTTGTATATTTATATCTCTCTATTCAACCAGAAAGGAACAGGTTCCCTAAGGGGAGGTGGTTGAGTCAAATATGTACCCGGGTGTAGAACAATGAATTTGTTCTAAATCTAGAATGTATTTCATGTGCATAGTTTGCGTTATGTAATATATGTATATGCATATATGACCCAAATATATTAATATATTAACTTATATAATACCTAGAAAAAAAATGGGGTATTATGGTGATCCCCCATGTCTTAAATGAAGCAAAATCTGCATATATTCTTCAGATATTGCAAAGGAAAAGTATCTCTATAACAGTAGCGAGTTACCTTATTTGGTAATATTATCACCTCCAATATCATAATAAGATCTCGTTGGGTTTTAGTTGTTCAAAAAACAAAAAGGGTTCACTAATTGAATCATTGGTGAACAATCAAATCAATAGAAAAAATTGTTGTATTATCAAACATTTATCAACCTTAGTAAGAGGAGATTACCATGAATCCCTTGATTTCTGCTGCTTCCGTTATTGCTGCTGGATTATCCGTGGGCCTCGCTTCTATTGGACCTGGTATTGGCCAAGGCACTGCTGCGGGTCAAGCTGTTGAAGGTATTGCGAGACAACCAGAAGCAGAGGGTAAGATACGAGGTACGTTACTGCTAAGTTTAGCTTTTATGGAAGCTTTAACTATTTATGGGCTAGTTGTAGCTCTAGCACTTTTATTTGCAAATCCCTTTGTTTGATCTCAAAAACAGAGATTCGTACCCCTCATTATGATTAGTACCTTACTCTAATCATTTCCTTGTTCAGCCAATAGGGGGGACTGATCCAAATGATCAGCAAATGATGGGCTCTTTTGCTATACTTCACTTTTCCGATCAGAAAGACTCGTTACACTTAAACGACCAAATGTGCCAAAAAAGTTTTTTGTTTTAAAAAGCATCCTTACTTATAGACACGGACCCCAAGTCTGACTAAAGAATCAAAATCTATTTTTCTGGAACTCAAAAAATATGGTCAAGTCAGAGAAAAAACTTTGTTTGTAAAACTTCAATATCCTTATCTATGAGGGGAGAGCGTATGAAAAATGTAACTTATTCTTTGATTTCCCTGGTTTATTGGCCCTCCGCTGGGGGTTTAGAGTTAAATACCAATATTTTAGAAACAAATATAATAAATCTAAGCGTGGTGCTTGGTGTACTGATCTATTTTGGAAAGGGAGTGTGTGCGAGTTGTATATATTGAATAATATGGCTGGGTCCAACCAGCTGCACTTTTCTATCTAAAAAGTGCATGATCTAAACGAATTACTTCTAACGGGAAATGAGTATGGAAGAACTATAGCATTTCGTGATTGATTGGGATATCACCTGTTGTATCAACCAATAAGAGGATACCATTAGAATGGTTAAAGCTGAATTGCTTGAAGTCCAAGCACAATTGGGTACTCTTTCCGCCGCTATGCCAGTATTAGATGGGTCCAAAGGCATAGTTGGAGATTGATCCGATATATAACATTCATATCACTGGAATGAATTGATCTATGGACTGAAAAAAATCCTAATCTCCCATCCAATTTTTTTGGTTTAAATGCTGACCCGACGACCTACACAGAAGGTAAATTATTCAAGAAAGAGTAAAGAGTAAACACGAATGGAAATAAAAAAGGGGAAAGAGGAAAAGGTAACGCGAAGAAGGAACACACACAAGAACAACTTTGTCGATAATCAAAAATCCCTTTTGGCGAAAGAGCCCTTCGGAGATTTCGGTCTTTGATAGATTGATCCTATTTTTACGTAATATGAAGAGAAAGGGCAGGCTTGGTGAAAAAAGGGATTTATACGTGCTCCCATAAAAAACCTGAGCAGGAAAGCCGAATGAATTGAAAGGTTCGTGTTCGGTTTGGGAAGAGATTAGAAAATGGTTCAATTTTTGAATTGATAATCTACTTTCATTAAATAATATATTAGATAATCGTAAAGATATAATATTGACTACTATTCGGAATTCAGAAGAACTATGTGAATCAGCTACCAATCAGCTCGAACAAGCTCGGGTTCGTTTACGGGAAGTAGAGAAGAGAGCGGGGGAAATCCGGATAAACGGATACTCCCAAATAAAACGGGAAAAAGAGGACTTCATCAATGCTACTTCTACGAATTTGGAACAATTAGAGGATTCCAAGAATGAGACCATTCGCTTGGAACAACAAAGAGTAATTGAACAAGTCCAACAACAAGTTTCTCGCCAAGCTGTCCAAAGAGCTCTGCGAACTCTGAATAGTCGTTTGAATAACGAGTTACATTTACGTACGATCGATCATCATATCGGGCTTCTTAGAGCGATGAAAAACATAACAGGTGAGCTTATATAATATATATATGCTCATTAATAGAAAGATAAGCTTATATATATAAGCTTTATATTATATATATATATGCGTATAGGTCTTATTTTTAAAAAGAGAATGAACTAGTCTTAATTTAATGGTAACTATTCGCCCCGATGAAATTAGTAATATGATACGGAAACAAATCGAGCAATATAATAACGAAGTCAAAGTCGTTAATATTGGCACTGTACTTCAAGTAGGAGATGGCATTGCTCGTATTCATGGTCTTGATAAAATAATGGCGGGGGAATTAGTCGAATTTGTAGATGGTACAGTAGGGATTGCTCTAAATCTAGAATCAAATAATGTTGGAGCTGTATTAATGGGTGATGGCTTGATGATACAGGAAGGCAGTTCCGTGAAAGCAACAGGAAAAATTGCTCAGATACCAGTAAGTGAAGCTTATTTGGGTCGTGTTGTAAATGCGCTAGCCCAACCTATTGACGGTAAGGATAAAATTTCATCTTCCGAATTTCGATTGATCGAATCTCCCGCTCCAGGTATTATTTCGAGACGTTCTGTATATGAACCTCTTCAAACGGGGCTTATTGCTATTGATTCCATGATCCCTATAGGGCGCGGTCAACGAGAATTAATTATTGGAGACAGGCAGACCGGCAAAACAGCAGTAGCTACAGATACGATTATCAATCAAAAGGGTCAAAATGTCATATGTGTTTATGTAGCTATTGGTCAAAAAGCTTCTTCCGTGGCTCAGGTAGTTAATACTTTCCGAGAATGTGGCGCAATGGAATATACAATTGTGGTAGCGGAAACTGCGGATTCTCCCGCTACGTTACAATATCTTGCTCCTTACACAGGAGCAGCTTTAGCCGAATACTTCATGTATAAAGAACAACATACATCAATAATTTATGATGATCTCTCCAAACAAGCACAAGCTTATCGACAAATGTCTCTTTTATTAAGAAGACCACCCGGCCGGGAAGCTTATCCGGGAGATGTTTTTTACTTGCATTCCCGTCTCTTGGAAAGGGCAGCTAAATTAAATTCTCAGTTAGGTGGGGGTAGTTTAACCGCTCTACCAATAGTAGAGACTCAAGCTGGAGATGTTTCAGCATACATTCCCACTAATGTAATTTCCATTACTGATGGACAAATCTTCTTATCGGCTGATCTATTCAATGCAGGAATAAAACCTGCTATTAATGTAGGCATTTCCGTATCCAGAGTAGGATCTGCGGCTCAAAGGAAAGCAATGAAAAAAGTAGCTGGAAAATTGAAATTGGAGTTAGCCCAACTTGCAGAATTAGAAGCCTTTGCACAATTTGCTTCTGATCTTGATAAAGCTACTCAAGATCAATTGGCAAGAGGCCAACGCTTACGCGAGTTGCTCAAACAATCTCAATCAGATCCTTTGACAGTGGAAGAACAAATAGCTATGATTTATACTGGAACAAATGGATATTTGGATGTATTAGAGATAACACAAGTTAGAAACTTTATTGGCGAGTTACGCAGCTATTTATTAAAATATAAACCCCAATTTGGGGAAATTATACGTTCTACTGGAACATTCACGGAACAAGCAGAAGCTCTTTTGAAAGAAGGTATTCAGGAAAATACCGAACTGTTTCTACTTCGAGAACAAAAAAAATGAATATTTCCCGATTGGATCAATCGTTCAAAACGGGAGGTTGAGTTTAAACCTCATTGAGCGGAAAAGATTTTTAACAATTGCAATTGATACAAGAGTATTACGTCCAATAGGATTCGAACCTATACCTAAGGTTTAGAAGACCTCTGTCCTATCCATTAGACGATGGACGCTCTTTCTTTTCTCCACTATTCCCTGGGATTTTCGGGGACAACTCATCCTTTTATCTATCCAGGATGAGTTTTGGCGAAGAAAGAATAGAAGAAAAGTTATATGGAAATCAAGATATTCACATGAAATCTAGATTTCATGTAAGCAATATGAGCGGGTAGCGGGAATCGAACCCGCATCGTTAGCTTGGAAGGCTAGGGGTTATAGTCGGCGTGGATTAACGCCTCTAATCCAGAACCGAACATAAAAATTTCATTTCATTCGGCTCCTCCATGGGAGAGAGATATAAAGGGGTGTGAAGAAGCAGGAAGGGTATTCAAGCCTTCTCTCCTCTTTTTTACCCTCTCTTTTTCCTCCTTGATTTTCATTATCAATTCAATTTGGGTCCCATAACATCTATGTTAGTTTGTTTTGTTTTTTATCTCCTTTTTCCTGCCCGTTAAGGGCATATTAAATAATACCTACTCACTTTATAGATGATCCTTTTAGAAAGATCAAATGAAAAAATTTTATTAATCTCCATAGTTGAATAATTAATCTTTCTAGTTACTTCGTTCCCTATTTCTATAGACTCCGATCCTACAGGAAAGACAAATTCCACCGAGCTCGAACGAAATGCCAGTGACCCAAGTAAACCAAAGTCACCGTTCTCTAGCTATTCGACTCCAACTTTTTTTTTACAGAAGTTGAAGATTTAGTTACGATGAAAATAAAAAAAAAGAAGAATAACTTCTTGTTATCCATGGATCTTTGATTGATATTTAATGGTTGGAAATATTAATCTAACCTTGAGAACATTCTGTTTCGCCATCTCGATGGAATTGAATGATGTGTTTCATTTTCTCATTCCAGATCGAAAATTACGAGAATTTATACAACTCCTTAAACCATGGTATTCATAGGAGAGGTTATGAACCTATATAGAAATATAGTTTCTATCGTAGCATGAGTGCATGAAAGAAAGTTTACCTATGCCAATTCCTGACGGAACGAATCACACTTTTACCACTAAACTATACCCGCTTTTTTTTTTGCGTTGCCAAACTAAAGCGTAAATAGGTATACTATTTACCGAAGTAGGGGATGCTCTTATCCACAAGA